AACTCGTGTCAACCAACCAATACCATTATAACACATGGATAGAATTTCTTTCACTGAAATAGGAAAATGAAACTGAATCCAGTCCGTTTTTTTCTCTTATTTTATGGGCGAACGACGGGAATTGAACCCGCGCGTGGTGGATTCACAATCCACTGCCTTGGTCCACTTGGCTACGTCCGCCCCGGAAAAACAAACCAATTGTCTCTATCTACAGTCATTTCTTCTTGGAAGAAATGACGAGGCTAACGTTTGTATGTGGGTCGGCGACCTCTTACAGGGGATCAAAGCAAGATCGATGACTAATTCCCAACCAACTATCGAACAAGTTTTTCGGTCGTGGACCTATGTCAAATGTCTATTGGTAATACTTGACATGAATCAAGTATGAGAGAAAGAATGTGATTGGATCCCGAACTACTCAATTTCAGATCTGAGTCTATACTAATATTATAGAATGAATATGTTGATGATCTTTATTCAGCATCCATGGCTGAATGGTTAAAGCGCCCAACTCATAATTGGTGAACTCGCGGGTTCAATTCCTGCTGGATGCAGGAGAACTGCACATATCCATTATTTATGGAATGGGAAGAAGGATGAAGAATAACAGCAAACATTTGAACAGTACCAACCCTTTCATTTTATTGAAAGGTTTGGTACTGTTCAGTTAAGCAATACACGATAACAATCCATCAGAGTCTTTATTATCCACCTATTGAAATAGATTCAACAGCAGCTAGATCCAGAGGAAAGTTATGAGCATTACGTTCGTGCATAACTTCCATACCTAGGTTAGCACGATTAATGATATCGGCCCAAGTGTTAATTACACGACCTTGACTGTCAACTACAGATTGGTTGAAATTGAATCCATTTAGGTTGAAAGCCATAGTGCTTATGCCTAGAGCGGTAAACCAGATACCTGCTACGGGCCAAGCAGCTAAGAAGAAATGTAAAGAACGGGAGTTGTTGAAACTAGCATACTGGAAGATCAATCGGCCGAAATAACCGTGAGCAGCCACAATATTGTAGGTTTCTTCCTCCTGACCAAATTTGTAACCTGCATTTGCGGACTGATTCTCAGTAGTTTCCCTGATCAAACTAGAAGTTACCAAAGAACCATGCATAGCACTGAATAGAGAGCCGCCGAATACGCCAGCTACACCCAACATGTGGAATGGATGCATAAGGATATTGTGCTCAGCCTGGAATACAATCATGAAATTGAAAGTACCAGAGATTCCTAGAGGCATACCGTCAGAGAAGCTTCCTTGACCAATAGGGTAGATCAAGAAAACGGCAGCAGCAGCTGCAACAGGAGCTGAGTATGCAACAGCAATCCAAGGACGCATACCTAGACGGAAGCTAAGCTCCCACTCACGACCCATATAGCAAGCTACACCAAGTAGGAAGTGTAGAACGATTAGCTCGTAAGGACCCCCGTTGTATAGCCATTCATCGACGGAAGCTGCTTCCCAGATGGGATAGAAGTGCAAACCGATAGCTGCAGAGGTAGGAATAATGGCACCGGAGATAATATTGTTTCCATAAAGAAGAGAACCGGAAACGGGCTCACGAATACCATCAATATCTACCGGAGGAGCTGCGATGAAAGCAATAATGAATACAGAGGTTGCGGTCAATAGGGTAGGGATCATCAAAACACCGAACCATCCAATGTAAAGACGGTTTTCGGTGCTAGTGATCCAGTCGCAGAAGCGACCCCATAAATTTGCGCTTTCGCGTCTTTCTATAATTGCGGTCATGGTCAGAACTTCGTTTATAAAATCATCAGAGGCTCCCAAGCATAAGGCTTGTTATTTGACAGTATAATATGATCCATGTATCAATGTCAACTAATATCCGGGATAGAATATAGTATTTGAGATAGACTCTCTATTTTTGCGCATATATTACACACTCTATAGATCTATCTGTGGTTAGATACTCCATCAAATTCTTCCATTCCTGTAACCAGGAATGGAAGATCCGTTGTAATGAGAACGGATAGGCAGTGAAGATAAAAATTTTGTTGTTCGCTATAACGAAGTGCAATGCGATTCTGGAACCGAATTCTGAATAAATTAATATGAGTGGGATATTAATTCTTCATCGCCTTTCCGGAGAACCCATAGTGCGATAGTTCGTTACCTGTGAATAGGAACAAATAGGAAAAGGAACTTGATTGGATCCAGAACCAGAATAAGTGGACAGAGGTCCCTATCAGAAATTTGATCCGGGTTGCCCGGGACTCGAACCCGGAGCTCGTCGGATGGAGTGGATTATCTGCTCCTTCAGTATCAGTAAGAGCGAGAAATCTCTCCCCAAACCGTGCTTGCAATTCTCATCGCACACGGCTTTCCCCATGTAATGTATCTATTTCCTAATCATTTTAGTTCTCGGATGGCAAAATAAAAATGATTCTGAATCGAGGCAATGACTCAAAGAGCATTTCATTGGTCAAATAAGTTTTCTATTTTCAGATCCTGTATCTTTTGCCAGGAATGGGCTAGGGGATTTATCTGGGGAATATCTGAATGCCAAATTCGTTCTCTCTGTGAACGGGCCGCCGCTTTTGATGAAAAAGGCGGAGAATCCAATTCTCGTTCTTTTGAAAACGATTTTTTAAAGAGTTCTGGACCTAATTCCTTCCGAACTACACGTATCGTACTTTTATGTTTACAGGCTAAAGTTTTAGCACATGATAATGAAAGTATATACTTTATACGATATAAACCATCTCGACCAAAGGATCCACTGTAGTAATGAAAAAGATTTCTCCAAATTCGATCGAATCGATCCAGGATATCATCATCTGTTAGACTGGTCCAAGACAATTTACTAATTGGCCGCCCTGATATATCACAGAATTTTTCTCTAGACAATAATCCAATTATTGGTACAATCGGAACTATTGGATCAAATTCATCAGTAATAAGATCGGCAATGAATAACTCATCTAGCATTTTAGTCTTGACCAAAAGAGGTTTCATCCGAACCCTCAGAAAATAACCTAAAGAAGAAGAACAATTCTTGGATAATTGATGAGAACATACCCTATATGGTTCGTTCCAAAGATGGAAATAACATTGCCGAAAAATTGGAAGATAATATCTATATTTTTTCACTAGGAGATGAGTACCCTTTATAGCTATAATAGATCTTTCTCCATATCTAACATAGTGAATGTTAGGATCCTTCAACGACCAGATACTTTGAAATGAATTTCGACGAGAAAATAGAAAAATATTTTTTATTTTTCGATGAAAATGAGTTCGCTGAGGGAAAGACCCATGAGATAACGATCGTGAATGAGAGGATCGTTTAAGAAGGGAAACTAAAATGGATTCGCATTCATAGACATAATTATTCCACAGGAACAGGAAGAATCTCGTATTTACTTTCGGGACGACAATAATCGATCTTTGTAAACTCTCTGAACTATTTCGATATTCATAGAGAATAGATCGTAATGGGTGCAAGGAGGGAGCATCTCCGATCCAGCGACGAAAGGTTCGAACCAAAATTTCTGGATGAATAGAATAGGGTATTCGTGTATCTGATACATAATTTGAATGCGGGAATTTATCCTCCAAGAAGGGAAATATTGAATGGATCGACCGGAAACTCTTCCATTCATTCATCCCTTCCACAGAATATTTTGACCGTATAGAGAACGGAACTTCCAGGACCAATGTCAGTCCTTCTAGTACCGATTCAGAATAGGAACTCTTCTTGCGATCAACTAATGGATTTGGATCGCAATTCACGAATAAAACAATTGAATGATTCTGTTGACGTATTTGACCAATCAAACGTTTTACAGTTAGGAAACTGAACTGATCATTGGAACTTAAATGTTCCATCGGTTCGGAGGAACTCGATCCATCCAAATAATGATCATGAGAAATTGCGTAAAGATCTTCCTGAAAAAAGAGTGGATATAAAAAGCATTGTTGCCAAGAGCTATCTTCCTTTCCGTATCTATGGAACTCATCCATTTTCAAACCTCAGTTATGGCCCTCGTTCATGAGAATAACCTCTTAAATTCTGAGATAATACAATACATGGTGCGATCTAGTCGGGACAAGATAGGAAAAAGATAGATGATATAAAGATTCTATCTTCTATTCAGCAGATTTACTACCCAAGGATCTCGTTCGTCATGAGGAAGAACGAAAATCTTTTATCCTGGCAACCGATCGCTCTCCTGACTCATGGAATAAATAAACCTGGTCAGTACACTATTTATCTTACACATCTGTACTCGAGTACTTAGGACTCATTGTGAGTGTATAAATCCCTGATCTACTCAGGGAAAACCTCCCGATATCGGGTACTAAAATGCTCTTAACTTCTGATCAGTAAAGGGAATTCCTCGCTCGTTTAATTGGAACGAGGAACAGAAGCTCGTTTCTCTGGGTCTACTTATGATTCAAGTCATATAGCTTTCTCCATTGACTCATTCGACTTAACCGCGAATTGATTCGATCCTATTCACAATTATCACATTTGATCCGAAAGGATGATCATATTATACATCCACCTAGGTATATAATAGACATTTCCCACCCATTTGATTCCTTGAATTAGATCCGGTCCTGATCGAATACAATCAGGTATCCTAAAAATCATATCAGGTATCATAAAGATCATATGTTGGAACGACATGCTGTTTTTTCCGTTAATTCTACTTCGAGGATCAGTCGTAGTCTTCCAAACTTTACCGATGGTATCGACGAGTTTTCTACTTCATTCAAATGTGTAAAAGACCTTAGTCGCACTTAAAAGCCGAGTACTCTACCATTGAGTTAGCAACCCATATTTCAAATAGATATTGAGGATATATATACGATCGAAGTGGAATGCGAGGTTACTCAATATGAACCGGTAAATAGAATCTTACCAATCGTTGTTGTTAAATAACAACGGGAGGGATCAAAAACCTATGTGAATGACCAAATAATTCACTCATCAGTTCATATATGTATATGAATAATTTCGATCCACCATTCCAGAATAAAGTAATCTAGGTTATGAATAAATGATCCGTCGACAGAATTATCATGATTGGATAGGATCACTGATAAATGATGAACCTAAGATATCTATTTCTATTGTGAATGGACGAATTATATCGACACAATACACTATTGTCAATCCAGAATAAAAGATAAATGAATTGTTGGATTGGCACTGTATTGGGACGAGATGTTAGACGCATCGAGAGAAAATCCTAGGCTTATTTGTAACAGCCTTGGTAGAACGATTCAAATATTCGTCATCTTTGTATGGAATCACGTGGAAACGAGAGTGACTTGGAGAGTATATACTAAAATAAGAATAATGTTGAGTCAAGGGTATTTGATCCGAATATGAAATGTTGGATGTCATAATCCATATCCACGAAACCGATTATGTAAAGTCGCACGTTGCTTTCTACCACATCGTTTCAGACGATGTTTTTAAGATCTCGAATCATGATTGATACGTGATTATGAATAGTCATTAACTCAATTGATATGAGAGGAATAGGTATCGAATTGGATCCACTCTTTTTGTATAGAATACACTCAATGTAATAAATGAATTGATATTGATCAGGTACTTAACTTAATGCTTCTTTAGCTGCGTGCATTACCTCGACAGTAACGTTCAAAATGCCCTTTCGTCGTGCAAATTTTTCTGTGTTTCTCTTTACTTCGTCCCTGACAAAACGGGGGATTTTATTCAATTCTAGTCGACTTTCAGGATTCCAAATTGGACTCATATCCGTGGATAATGATTTAGTCATTATTTCCTTCGTATCATGACCACAAAAAATCTCTAGAAGATGATCCTCCATACCCAGAGCGAATGAGTTATAAACTGGATCAGCTATTTGATTAGTACCTTCGTAACCCAGGAAGGGTCGATATCCCAAGGAAAAATTTTGGATATGAGCTGGTGCGGAAATAACTCCACAGGGAATCTCAAGACGTTTACCAATATGACGTTCCATTTGAGTACCAAATATTGCAGAGGGTTCCACGCGAGCGATAATATCTCCTACTTCAGCATGATCATCTGTGATGATTATCTCATCACAAAAATCTTTAATTTGCTCTTTGAACCATTCTGCATCATGTTTACAATAAGTACCTGTACAACTCACACGAATTCCCATCTCTCTAGCAAGTATCTTAGTGATTGAAGCAGCATGAGTTGCATCACCAAAAACGACTGTTTCTTTCCCCGTAAAATTCTGACAATCGATAGATCTTGAGAACCAAGCAGCTTGGGAAACGAATCGAGTTTGTCCATCGATATAGGATTCGTAATCAACCCTTTTGCTTGATAAAATAGGAGCCGCCAAGGTATCAATATATTTCTTTATCTGTCGAATGCACTCGGCCATATCTACAGCTCCCATAGGAGTTGTAGATACATAAGGCATCCCAAATTCTTTATTCAAATACATTGCTGTCATTAAGCCCACTTCACGATAAGGAATTAAATTGAACCGAGCTTTTGGTAAATTTTTTGAATCCTCTACAGATCCTCCTTCAGGAATTATTTGATTAATTCTGATGTCCAGATCTTTTAATAAACGTCTCAACTCACGACAATCGTGTCGATTATGAAAGCCCAAAGTAAGAATCCCAATTATATTTACAGAAGGTGCATCTGTTACGAATTGATCCAATGTTTCTTGTCTATAGGATTTCTCCAAATAATATCGAACCACCTGTTCCAAAGTTCTATCCGCTGCCTGAATTTCATTCACTTGATAATGATCCACATCCGCAAAAATGACGTTGCAATCGGAGATTATGGATGCTCTATCCACAAAGTTTTTTAAATCCTCTTGCAAGATACTAGAGGTACATGTAGGTGTCAATATGATCAGATCGGGACCTTCCTCCTTATCTTTTCGAAGAATATTATCCACAACTCTTTTTCGAGATCCACGTGCTAGTACGTGACGATCTACTATACTAGCAGTTGCAGGAGTAAAATTTCTTTCCCGTTCTAACATAGAGCGCATTACATTAAAATAATCATCTCCTAGAGGAGCATGCATAATGGCATGGACATTTTTGAATGAACTAGCTACTCGTAGAGTTCCAATATGAGCAGGACCAGCATACATCCAATGGGCTAATTTCATAAATTGAACCTTATCTCAAATTGATCCGTATTCCCATCTTGCACCACAGAGATATCCCTTTATCCCTTCCCTATTGTAATCACATTCCCTTCTGATAAGTATGGTGAAATTATGATAAAAAGTAGAACGAAATTTTGGATTTATCTTTACGAAAGAAAAAAGGGAAGAGGGAGAGAACAGAAAACAGGAACCAATGAAATAAGTCTGGGACGGAAGGATTCGAACCTCCGAATAACAGGATCAAAACCTGCTGCCTTACCGCTTGGCCACGCCCCATTCCCATCCTATTTCCCTATTCATATGCTAATGAATACTTATATTCAATTTTTTGTCAACTCATTAGGATCCAAGATTCATTAGATAAGATCCTAATTGGGCTGGAAAATTTTGTGGATATTTTGATAAAATAGGTTATTGATGGAATTGGACATCATAGGAAAAACAGAAAAAGGGACAAGAATATCCATTCATTGATAATTTTCTATTAGATTGGGTAAAATATTGTATGTATGAAAGAATCATCCCTTCCAACCCCAAGTCCGGTCAAACTTGCCGAAGAGCTTCTCGATCGATTTGATCAATCAAAGACTTTTCTGGCTTTACCCCCCCCCCTAATTTTTTTTTGGAGAAGAAAAATGCCAGTTATGCTCAATATTTTTCTAGATGATGCCTTTATCTATTCAAATAATATCTTTTTTGGAAAATTACCTGAGGCTTATGCGATTTCCGATCCAATTGTCGATGTAATGCCAATTATTCCTGTTCTCTCTTTTCTCTTAGCCTTTGTTTGGCAAGCTGCTGTAAGCTTTCGATAAAAAGTATCCCCTTTTTTCCTTTTGAAAGTTTTTGGATCGCTGTCATTGATCCAATTTTTGTATAACTCTTTACATTTTTTGTGACAGAAGTTCTATCCTTGCTCCACCTGATGATACCAGATCCAGATACCTTATCTGCTCCCGACTAAAAACTTTTCCACTCACCTTCATCAATTCCTTTCCTTCCAATCCCATCGCTCACTTCGGATCGGGCTATTTGTTCACGTATTGATACGAATGATATATTTTCATAAAGATTCGATAAATATCTGGTTGATCCAAAAAAGAAGAAGGGAAAAAAGACCATTTTGAAAACAAAGAGATAAATTATCTCCTTCTTTCAATTTGATTTTCACACGTGATCCGGAGAAATAATTTCGTGATTTTTATGAATCATACTATTGTTTGGTATTCAAGTATTCATATATTATACAAAGATTGATTATTTATTCTGTTGTACTTATAATTAGGATCCCGGAGATTACGTAATGCTTACTCTTAAACTGTTCGTTTACACAGTAGTGATATTTTTCATTTCTCTTTTTATCTTTGGATTTCTATCGAACGATCCAGGACGTAATCCCGGACGTAAAGAATAGTGAAAAAAAGTATCTAGGTTAATGAGTCTTTTCCATTCCGTAGAAAGATTCGGAGTTATCCGCAATAGTGACCGAACGGAGAGAGAGGGATTCGAACCCTCGGTACGTATAATCCGTACTACGGATTAGCAATCCGCCGCTTTGGTCCGCTCAGCCATCTCTCCAAGATGGAAAAGTTCTTGTTTAACAAAATGAATGGTGGAGTAAAGGTGTATACCATAGCATGTACGGATTGTATCGACAATATAACGAATATTGCAATTATTCAGTTAGAAAAAACGAATCTGGCGAATCGTATTTTTCATTTCGTTTCAAAAAATTTTGCCTTTTTTCTGACCTGCCTGGCCTGGCCTTAACAAACCACCCTTGTCCTTTCAATTTTTTTTTTTTTCTATGTTTATTTCTTTGGCTCTCTAGTCCTTTTATATGGTATGATATTGTTCATAGTTACTGAGGGCTATTCCTGACGAAGTTACACAGATGGGGAAGAAGAAGAAAAATGGAGCGGCAGATGAAGAAGAGAAAATAGAAGAGAAGAAAAGTGATTGATCTCGACAACATTTTATTCATACATCCATCAAGTCGATGGGATCATAGAGGTGAAAGAAACCCAAATGAATCTAGAAGTTATTGCGCAGCTCACTGTTCTGACTCTGACGGTTGTATCGGGCCCATTAGTCATTGTTTTATTAGCAGTTCGCAAAGGTAATCTATAATTACAATGAGCCATCGCCGGGAATGAAATACTTTGGTAAATAGTATTTCATCCCCGGCGATGGAGATTCATGTAATAATGAAAACAAGGTAATGATTGATAGAAACTTTCAATAGAGGTTGATAACTCCTCATCTTCCTATCGGTTGGACAAAAGATCGATCCGTATGTTACAATCGGATCGTGGCGGGTATAGTTTAGTGGTAAAAGTGTGATTCGTTACATTATCAACTCGAATAATTGAAGGATCTTTTACATGGATTTTTGATCCATCTAAAGCTCTATTTCCAAATAGGTGAAAAACCTTCCCTATGAAGAAATACTATCCATCCAAGATGGAAGAGTTCATGTGTGACACAACTTCATATACTTTACGTTCCCATATTAGAGTATAGTGCTTCACTTCTTTCCATTAAAAAAAATGCCCGTTGGTGTTCCAAAAGTTCCTTTCCGAGCCCCTGGAGATGAAGATGCAAATTGGGTCGACTTATACAACCGACTTTATCGAGAGAGATTACTTTTTTTGGCTCAGGATATCAATCACGAGATTGCAAATCAACTCATGGGTCTCATGGTATATTTGAGTGCAGAAGATGCAAATAAAGATATGTTCTCATTTCTCAACTGTCCCGGTGGATCAGTAATACCGGGGGTAGGTCTTTTCGATATTATGCAAATAATAGTACCAGATGTACATACAATATGCATGGGGATAGCTGCTTCAATGGGATCTTTCATCCTAATCGGGGGAGAAATTACTAAACGTATAGCATTACCTCACGCTAGGGTTATGATCCACCAACCTGCTAGTTCCTATTATGACGGACCGGCCGCAGATTTTCATACCGAATCGAAACACGTAACGATGCTTCGCGATTACATAACAAAATGTTATATAGAAAGAACGGGCAACCTCGGAGAGGTCATTCAACGGGACCTGGACAGAGATGTTTTTATGTCAGCAACAGAAGCCCGAGCTTATGGCATTGTTGATGCCGTAGCGGAAGGTTGATCTCATATCGGAAGATCCTCTTTTTCATTGATTTTTATAATGAACTGTAAACTGTAAATTGATCTCTTCTTTTTCTTAAAAAAAAAAAAAAGGGGAAAGGGAAAGTGATTCATTTCATAATAACCTTATATGGTTAGGATCAATCCGAACCAGTTGATTCCGCATACAATACAGCTAGAATGCCCACTATTCAACAACTTATTAGAAAAGCAAGACAGCCAATAGAGAATAGAAAAAAATCTCCTGCTCTTCGAGGATGTCCTCAGCGTAGAGGAGTATGTGCTAGGGTGTATGTGCGACTCGTTCGGATCAGAAGCTGAAAGAGACTGGGAAATTCTTACAACGAAATAAGAGAAGAATTTTCCCGCCATAATAAAGTAAAGATCCATCATCTAACCTTACCGGGGATGAAATTTATGGTTTCCATTGGTGCAAACCCAATCACCTTGATGTGGGATGAAAAGCAATTCCTCATTGGTAGCGAATGGTCATCAATCCATTGAGCGGGGAAATCATGCAAATTGAAGAAGCATAAAGTTTATGCTCATATTGCCGCGAGAACGGAACAACAGGGTCAGCTACCTGGCCAACCCCAGAATTACATGTCGTTACTGTATGAATAGATCTTGTAATGAGAGTATTTATTACTTGATGATTCAAGAGTAGAGCTGGAGATGGTAAACCGTACAAGTTACCGATAACATACTCATCTCATATTTCGGAAATGAATAAGAGGCTCCGGCGTATGGAGAGGACCTTACCGTTGGAGAAAGAACCATAGAAACGATGAAACCCATGATTTTTTCTCATTCTCAGTACAAGGTCCGAGCCCTTGCTTACCCGGAAGATGCCTATCCAAAGGGAATTATGGTTGGGAAGGTTGCAGTAGCAAAAGCCATTGGAACTTTTATTTTCTAAATAAGAAGAATCAGTGTTATTCTCAATGGACCAAACAAATGACTAACCAATAAAAAGATTAGCGATTCATGAGAGTAAACGTCAATGACCAGAGTGAAACGTGGATATATAGCTCGAAAACGTCGGAAAAAGATTCTTGCATTTGTATCAGGCTCTCGAGGGGCCCATTCGAAACTTTTTCGAACTGCTAACCAACGGAAAGCTAGAGCCTTAGTTTCCGCCCACCGAGATAGAGGTAAGCGCAAGAGAGATCTTCGTCGTTTGTGGATTACTCGAATTAATGCAGCAGCCCGTGCCAATGGAGTCTCTTATAACAGATTCATCCAATATTTGTACAAGAGGCAGTTGCTTCCAAATCGTAAAACACTTGCACAAATAGCTGTATTAGATAGTAATTGCTTTTCCACCATCTTGAAGAACTTATCGTGTGATGAAATAGGTTAGGTATAGATGAAAGAAATAGGTAAAGATGGAATGGATAGAAAGATTCTCCCGGAGAATTCCCTCCGGGAAGGTCGAAACATTGAAAAATTTTTCAATATTGGAAATGAATGAAACGAAAAGACTTCAATCAAATTTTTTTCCAAGAATGAAATTCTGTCAACTTTTTCGACAATAGACTAAAGATCTGCATCTTTATCGAACAGATATCCCAGCTCCGATTTGATTAAGGAGTAGGTTCATTTCCATTCCATGGATGAATTTAGTTTTCATTATAAAGAAAGGGTAACAAAGATGGAATACGAGCTCGTTTAATAGCGTTAGTAATGAGACGTTGTTGTTTTGAGGTTAATCTATTCACTCGGCCAGATAATATTTTTCCTTGCTCGCTAATAAATCGACTAATTAGGCTCATATTTTTATAATCAATCCGATCTCCCGACCTAATTGGTGACAAATGTCTACGAATTGGTGTCAAATGTCTACGAATTGGTGTCAAATGTCTACGAAAATATCGCTTGGGTTTATCCATAGTTTGTTTCATGAACCTTTTGAATACTATTTATTCCAAATCTTTCGAAAATATCGTTCCATTCAAGATCTTGTTGAAATACCATTTCTTTTTATATCTGTGATCTATTTCTATCCCTGGGTAGGAGTAGTACGTTTAATCTCTTTTTTTTATCTCTCCGTGAATGGTATGCTTGTAACAATAGGGACAAAATTTATTTGATTCCAATCGAATAGGTGTATTGCGTCGATTTTTCCGAGTCGTATATCTAGAAATCCCCGGGAATCTTTTATAAACACTATCTTGGGTACAACTAGTGCACTCCAAAGTAATTGTTACTCTTACATCTCCGCTCTTGGCCATAAACTTACTCTGGATATTGGGTCTACTTTGCTTTTCGATCTGAAAAAGAGGGAAAAAGGGATAGAAGTTGATAGACGGAGATCCCACGATAAAACATTTGAAAGTAAAAAAATGATTGATCAGGAGTTTTTAGTTTTACTTACAAAATTGAATGTGGAAAGAACCTTTGGATCTATATTTCTACTTTGATTCTACCCCCCCCATTCCATCTCCAAACTTAGATCTATTTTGGGCTGAATCAACTAATTTATCCAAGAGGTAGGAGAAGTCAATCTAGCACAATCTTTTTCCCTTGACTTTAAGGGGAGGACAACAATTAAAAAAAAGCAAAAGTAAGAGCATCTGGAAAAAAACGATTGATTTCTATCAATAGACCGGCTAAAAAAATGAACGATGAAATAGCTAACACAGGCGCTGTGGAAAGATAGGTCTTTAGATCTTGCATTGTAAATTCTCCTTATCGATCATAATGTGTAAGTGATTCAACCGTATCAATAGTTACGAATCCTAGGAAAAACTCGGAACTGATGAATATATGTATAATGTGATCCGGGCTGTGGTCCTATTTATAGAACAGAAAAAAGATGTTTCATCACCAAATTTTGCTAATTAATCTTCTAGATAATAGACCCTACATGCATGTATAAAGTCTTTTCATTCACGAGACCGAAGAGAAATGAAGGTGGAAAAATGTGGGAAACAGATTTCGAATTCTATAAAATAACATTGTCTAATGATTAGAAGGGATGTAGCGCAGCTTGGTAGCGTATTTGTTTTGGGTACAAAATGTCGCAGGTTCAAATCCTGTCATCCCTACCTTTCCCTTCTTTTCTATGGAAAGAGAAAGGAACGAAAGATCATTTTATATCGATTCGAATGGATCGATCAAATAATTGAATCGTATCAGATGCGAAAGTGTTTGACTCTAAGAGTATAAACGAAAAGATTTTGTTCCTTTCCTTTCTCTCCGGATGTTAAATAAAGCGCTCTTAGTTCAGTTCGGTAGAACGTAGGTCTCCAAAACCTGATGCCGTAGGTTCAAATCCTACAGAGCGTGATTCTGTTCCTATCAAACCCAACCTTCTAAATTATCGAGAATTCATTCCAATTGGAACGAGCAATGGAATCTGACCTCCCAGGAAAAGTAGGAGGTCAATGAAATTGAAGGATATTCCCGGATCAAATATCCAATTGATCACCACGTCGGTATTGTGAATATGCAGTTACGGATAATCCGGCCAAAGTTATAGGAATTAGACCTAACACAATTCCGGATGGCAAAGCCTCAATCATTTCGATTCAACGGAATAAGTAGGGATAATAGCTATCCTGGATAGTACCCTGAATTTGCTATGAATCTCAATGATAAGAAATTGATATAGAGAGAATCAACGAAATTATTGAAATTGATATAGTGAACTGAGAGGGTTTCCCCTTCCTTCATTTCGAATAAGTTGTATCTTGCTCGAGCTAATGAATAGGACTAGGGTGAAAATGATAGAAGCCAATAAGAAACCGAAATAACTAATTATAGTTATAGTAGGCGTGGAAGGACTGAATGAAATATGGTTTATACATATCTTCATGAGACAATTACCTAAATTTTTATTTTCGTAACCTTGAGATCAGAATACAAAAGATCAATTGTCCCAATTCGTACCAATTAAGGATCCTATATCTACTATAGGATATGTATGAACGAACATGGATGAGAGGAAATCTATGGTAGATATCTCTTCATTATCCTAGAAATCCTCACATTCATCGAGCAACTAATTAATAGCACCCGCGAACTCCTTCACAAATTGTCAAACGTAATCTTCTTACAGGGTGAATGAATTATAAATAAGTACGATTGGATTTATAAATAAGTACGATTGGATCATCTGGCATTATCTTCGATACCAGTAGCTATCGGTTGGATTGGAAGAAACCTCTTCTACAGACATAGCAAAGTTTTGTGAATTTCACGTTTAGGTATAAGAATATTAATATCCAGTTTGTCCTTTCATTTCTAGATCTTATTGATCCAGATCATTGGACCCTCTAGATGGATTTTTTCAATATTCATTCTTAGAGCCAGTAGAGCCCGCAAGAATTCCACCTATTGCAAGGAATAACTCGTAATTTAACATACCTAAAATTGACTAGGTTCTATTGCACTATCCACTTGGGTTTATCTAATTAGTAACATCTACTCGTTAATACAAGGTACTATATAATAAGTCCGTGGCATAACTCCACCTGCGCCGGATACTATTGGAAGAGCAACATACATCTGCGTAGCACCAATGATCCCCGTGCAATCTTAATTACTGGAATCATCTACACGGACATAATGTCATGTCGGAATGAAAAAAGGAAGGGGTCAAAGTATCATATTCTGGATTGGTTGGATTGATAGTGATTTATACCCTTTGCAAGCGGCACTCATCCTTTTTTCGGTTCTACAGCCACCTGTATGTAGAAGCTAATTCCAATCGAAAATTTCCAGGGTTATGCAATTGTTACAACATCGATTGAGGGAGTTCCTTACACCCGGACCTCGGAATATGCAATATTCTCTTATTTCTGTTGGGATTAAGTCCATCAAACAGAGATGGAATAACTGCTGGCAGGAACAGAATCATTCTATTCCGTTCCTTCTCGATACTCATCAAAATTGTATTGCTGTGTCAGAAGAAAGCTAGCTATACTGGTCCAGTAGACTTCAAAGATACCCTTGGTATAACATTGACAATCGAACAAGGATTGGAGAAGATATCAGTAGTTTTCCATTTCCTGATCTCTATCTTTCATGGGATCAATTCCCCCTTGACTGACTTTAAAATAATATATGGAGCTGAGCATGTCTGGGAATACGGGAGAACGCTCCTTTGCTGACATTATTACTAGTATTAGATACTGGGTTATCCATAGCATTACCATACCTTCTCTATTCATTGCAGGTTGGTTATTTGTCAGCACGGGTTTGGCTTATGATGTGTTCGGGAGCCCCCGGCCGAATGAGTATTTCACAGAAAGTCGACAAGAGGTTCCATTAGTAACTGGCCGTTTCGATTCGTTAGAGCAACTCGATGAATTTACTAGATCTTTTTAGGAGGCACTAATGACTATAGATAGAACTTATCCGATTTTTACAGTTAGATGGTTGGCCATTCACGGGCTAGCTGTCCCTACAGTTTTTTTCTCGGGATCAATATCGGCAATGCAGTTCATCCAGCGATAAACTCTATATTAAAGGAAGAGGAAGTATGTAGATATGACACAATTGAATCCGAACAACCAAAATGTTGAATTGAATCGTACCAGTCTCTACTGGGGGTTGCTACTAATTTTTGTACTTGCTGTTCTATTCTCTAATTATTTGTTCAATTAGGAACAATGAGAATATTATCACTCCATTCGAAGAGATCCAATACTAATAATTATCTATGCTATGACTGTTTATGTCTCGAGCATGACCACTTAAGAAAATGTGAAAGGGAGTAAGAGAAATGGCCGATACCACTGGAAGGATCCCTCTTTGGTTGATAGGTACTGTAACTGGTATTATCGTGATTGGTCTACTGGGTATCTTTTTCTATGGTTCATATTCCGGATCAGGGTCATCCCTATAGTAGGGGAAATGCACTTACTATGGGAATACTATACATGCGAAAGTGACAAATAAATAAGGCCTTACCCTTTTTTTAAGGGTAAGGTCTTATCGAAATCTCTTTTTTAGATTCTCTTCTATATTAATATTAATTAGAAGAGAAGATTCGCACAAATACAATGACTCTGTTACTTCATTCAATGCCTTTCAGTCAAGTTATGAGCCAATTTATTCTTCCGCTATATGATCAAAAAAAAAAATTGGATCGATCCAATTTCAATCTCTGTCGAAGGAACAACGGAGAAACGGAGAATATTTATTACTAAATATTTGTTCATTTCTCTGGTGGGAGATTATTCGAAGTTTTTCTAAAAACCCGAACTATGAGAATCTTAATGTGCGAATAGAATATTTTCTTCTCTTATTTTGGCTTACAAAAGAAAAGAGGAGGAAAAACACCTTTAATTCATTTTCTCTCATTAGGAACGAACCCTATCGAAAGGTGGGTTGTTTTGCTCAATGAGTGATATTACCCCTTACTTTTCTGCTCTTCCTTCTTTAGGAATTTGAAGGTTCCTCAATATAACGTACAAAATAATCGTCAATTTACGAAGGAATTGATGAACAGGACAGGATCGGAAACCCAATGAGTTCCTCTTATCTCGATGAGAAACCGGAGAATTTATTCGACGAATAATAATGGGATAGGATAAAGAATGGGATTAGAGAAGATAGGAATCTTCTCCAAGATTGCTTAGTTATTCTCCTAGTCTCTCCTTCCTGCGATCTATCTCTATTTTCCGGATTTTTTCTTTTGAAAATGGGCAAGGAAAGGAGGGAATGGCATGTATATAGTACACGATCTAGAAAGCATATGGGGATCGTTCGACAAGTTGATCTGTTCCAGTGCTTATTGAGTCACTCCCTATTTGAAATGTAGATATGTCTACATGAACATTTTCCCAAGAATATATAAGGGAGAAGGAGGAGAAAAGGTTCTCCATCTCCGAAGGGGTATTCATTTTTGATTCAATCAGTCAACTTCATGTTCGGAAATCTATGGACCTGAAGATTCATCTCGGCCAATTGAACTTTCTCAAATTGTTTCTTCTTAAGGACCAAAAATATCTGTGCCAGAATGACAGATGCTAAGAATAATAAAAGACCTTTAACACGTAATGGATCTTGAAGTACTATCTCTGCATCTCCTTGACCAAATCCACCCACATTAGGGTTATTCGTTAATGGCTGATCGACCTTGATCAATTCGCCCTCTGAAATAAGAAGTTCCGGTCCCGGAGGTACAATGTCAACCACTTGCCCACCGTCTGATGTATTATCGATAGTTATCTCATATCCACCCTTTTCTTTACGTAAAATTTTGCTCACTCTTCCTGTTGCTGAAGCGCTATAGACCGTATTGTTGCTCTTACTCCCGTCGGGATAAATTTGTCCTCTCCCTCTATTACCACCCAAATATATAGGATATTTCAGGAAGTGAGCTTCTTTATCAGTAGCAGGATCTGGGGAAAGGATGGGGAACACAAGTTCACTATATTTTTGCCCAGGAACAGGACCTATTACAATAATGTTTTTTTGATTGGGACGATAGTTCTGAAAATAAAGATTACCCATCTTTTCTCTAATCTCAGGAGAAATACGATCCGGAGGGGCTAATTCAAAGCCCTCGGGTAAAATTAGAACAGCTCCTACATTTAAAGCCCCTTTCTTACCATTAGCAAGAACTTGTTTAATTTGCGTATCATAGGGGATCTTAACAACTGCTTCAAATACGGTATTGGGAAGCACGGACTGTGGAACCTCAATATCCACAGGTTTTTTGGCCAAGTGACAATTGGCACATACAATACGTCCAGTTGCTTCTCGGGGATTTTCATAACCCTGCTGTGCAAAAATGGGATATGCATTCGAAATGGATGTCCGAGTTATGATATGTATCATGACCAGGACGGAAATTAACCGAGTCATCTTTTTTTTTAAGTCATAAGTATTTCTATTTTGCATGGTTCAATTATTGGTTCCAAATCATTTTTCGGGTGAGAGTAGGTAGCTATCATAGTTACCTGTCAAAAATTCTGCTACTATATTGATTGAACCAAACCTAAAAGTAAGAAATCGGAAGTCTCGCACCAGGAGAAGAATGAGGGGGAGGAATAGCTAATTCCTGAACAAAGAAAACACTTTATTATTCTGTTTCAATTCTTTCGGTCGGAGAAAACAACCTATTCTTTATTCATTCATCGAATGATAAATTACTACAAGTGAAGGAGATATACGATTGAAACGACGGAAGATCCAATATTTGAGAATCGTATCTAAGATGACTGGAAAAGTTGAAACAAGACCAGATATGATTCGTTCGTTATGGGCAAAGCCAAAATTTTCGGAGATCGAATCGATCATCAGTTCCCAACCATGGGGTGAATGAAACCCAATACATAGATCGGTTGCTAAAAGAATGAGAAAAGCTTTCATTGTATCGCTCAGACTATAGAAGAATTCTTGGATCCAAGAATTGAGAATGCCAAGTTTATTCTTACCCAGAATGAGATAAGCACTTATAAAAGCAAAACCTATTAGATTTGTTAATAAATGTGAGATTATCTTAATACAATCTTCATTGTACATTTCGACCAATTGGATTGTTTCTTTGTGAATCTCTATACGAAGATCTTTTGAATCTGTTCCCGAAGAATCTTCCACCATTCTTTCTAACAGGAATAGTTCTTCTATTTTCTCAAATCTTCCCAGAACATTTTCTTCCTGGAGATAATCAAAAATTTTCTGAGATTGACCCGTATTCCACCAATTTGTAACCCAAGGTTCCAAACCTTTCCGTAATGAAATAGGAATGACCCAAGGCAGTACCACTAAACATGCAAGATATCGTAGGGAAGCTGATGCTTTATATTCGGCCACTTCCAATTCGTGAATCGCTAACGAACCTGATTCACTCGTCAGTTCTGTCCGAAATCTAGACAAAGTACGAGTGATAGAATGAGGTATGGGATCCATAAATTTATCTATTGTGTAATTGTTTGACCCCGAGAAAAAAGATCCTCAGAGAAAAAATAAAAAGGTTCGCTCCAAATGAGTGAGACGGAGCATAAGAAGATCATTCCCCGATATCCGATCCAGATCGTTTCTATCTGGATCAATTATCTATTCATTTTTTCTATCTTATTCTTTTTTAGAAGAATAACTTGAAGTAACATAAGTCGTTTTATTCATTGTAAAGATCCTTTGAATCCTGATCACTCGATCGATCCTTTACGAATCTTTCCCCAGTTATCTCCAAAGATGACAAACAAAATGAGAGAACGACGAAATCATATAAGAATAAATTGGATCGTGATGAAGAACGGGGATGAGAGGAAAAAACGTTCTAGTTTTAGGGAAACCGGACCACTATATCTAGTCATTGTTCTTTCTGATCCATCATATCCATCTACTGGCTCACTCGCCCTCTCTAGGATAGGAAATGATATGGCGTGTTCGGGAACTACCAAAATAATCTTGGTCTGATTCATTCCATAAACATAAATATCATTTAGTAGGAATTAACTAAATGATATTTTTCCCGGACAAATACCAACCAGTTCTATTGTAACTTATAGCTCTTTCTATATTACCTCTTCCTATACTATTTTCTAAAAATAGTATATTGTTCATAAAGATCCTATATCGTTCCATTTCCATACAATTATATTTCAATATTTATTGAAATTGATATGTATGGAAATCTAAAAATTTCCTGATTGGATATTGATTCATGTTCCTTGATTCGATCCATATAAAAATGTCGATCAATTTGAATTTATGTTGAGTATAAAGAACCCCTTGGTTCATTTCAAAACCCTTCAATGGATACACGCAAGAAACGGGCTGATTCAGCAGCTTTCTGTTCGATCTCCCTTAGGTTCAAATTATCACCAGTACGAGCTAAAGGAATGTCTTGTCGGCCCTTTATTTCCATATAAAGAACACGACGAGGGGAAATACCTTCTTGAATTTCCATTTTAATCATCTGAATATCCTTCATAAGAAATCGTGGGAAAATACGACGATTTTTTCCGGGAAATCCCCAACGAAAAAGACATACAATTCCTTTTCTTTTATCAAACTTATTATAGCCACTACCCACATCGAACAAAATTGTGCACCACAGATAAGAGCTAATGAACAGACCTGCAATACCATAAAAACACATTACAATTCCTTGTGGAACAAAGAGTATTTCCTGAGATGACAATAGGGGTATCAGGTTCTCACCAAAATAACTCGAAATCCCGACTAGGAAAAATCCTAGTGAACCCAGAAAGAGGATACAAGCCCAAAAGAAATTACTTCTTTTTCGAGACCCTGTTATAGGTTCTATCCAGAGCCATTTGGATCGATTATTCATAAAAAATCGTATTCAATTCCATCCTATTGAAGTTGAGGGAATAGCCCACTTTTTCATCCTTTGGTTCCCAAACTCTTATGAACTAGCTATCTATATACATAGCTAACATTTCAGTCAAGTCAGTCAAGTTTGTCTTCTTGTCCATTCTTACCATCAATTTCAAATAGGTCCTTCCCAAAATTATCAATTCGTTAAACAACACTGAATCAGTGGAGTTAAAATATCTCTAGGAATAGATATGTATACCATATGCAAAAAATATAACCAACCATATGAAAATATTGACCAATACCTATTTATTGACACATGTGTATATCCGATATGTATATGGATATGAATATGAATAGATATATAAATTCGCTATATCTAGAATATAATGGTAAGATCTATCCATATTCAAGTATGAATGAGTCTAAATAAATATATATATTTATTTATTTCTATTTAGACCTATCTTGTATCTATAAGAGTTCTATCTTATATCATCTGAAATAGATATAGAGATTTCTATCTGTTCTGCAATTTAACAGATCCAAACCTATTTATTAAATCTAATTTGATCAGATTCAAAAAATATCGTCATTCTGAATATACAGATGGAAAAGAACCATTGTAATTGCCGGAAGTAATAAGCCGACTAAAGGCACGAAAAAAGAAGGTAGGTTAGGAATTATCATAGAACGAGTACCTTACTTACTCAATGAAATGTTTATCCATATGATTATAAGATAAAATAAGTGATGGGACCAAATGAGCGGTCCCATTTGTCCTTCTTCATAGAATACATGTACGCAAATGTTCGTTGTTCCTTTCCCCGTCTCTTCCAAAAATACTGAAAAAGCATTTTAAGTTGGATTCAAAATTGTTTTTGAATAAGATCCCGACGAGTTCAACAATGAGGATCTGTATATATATACAATACATATATATATACAATACATATATATCTATATATATATTGTATATATAGATCCTTTACAACACTTATTAATATTATATAAGTTAAATAGTGGAAGAACATGAATCCTGACAAAAATTTATCTGATTTCGAAAAGCGGAAAATTGGCTATATTTATTGTTAGTATAGGATCGAGGATCATAAATTGTTGGTAAGAAGGGGGTAAAAAGCGATTCTCTTAGAGAAATCCTTATTTTGCCGCAATAAGAAACTGTATCACTGTCACTTCCGTTACAAGGAACTCGATTTGATCATTTTTCCTTATAAGGAACTAAACGTTCATTTTTTTTTTCTTTACGAGGAAGACTGTAAAGCTGAAATAGTTCACTTAGAACACCTTTTAAGAGATTACGTGGAACGATCAGATCAAATAAACCATGGCCAAATAAATGCTCAGTCACCTGAAAATCTTCAATCACTTTCTGACCTAATGTCTGTTCGATTACTCTTTTACCTGCAAATGCAATGTACGCTTTAGGTTCGGCAATAATGATATCTCCCAACATGCCAAAACTAGCAGTAACTCCACCGGTTGTCGGAGACGTCAGAATCGATACATATAACAACCTTTTATCCTTCTGATGAATATATAACGCAGAAGCTATTTTAGCCATTTGCATTGAACTAAAACTTCCTTCTTGCATGCGTGCTCCTCCGGAAGCACACACCATAATGACTGGAAGAGATTCCTCGGTAGCGCGCTCGATCAGACGGGTTATTTTCTCGCCTACTACAGAGCCCATACTACCTCCCATGAACTTAAAATCCATAACTCCGAGTGCGATAGGAAGACCATTTAATTGACCTATGCCTGTTTGAATAGCATCAGTTAAACCTGTCTCTATTTGACAGAAAGTGATATGATCCTTATAAGATTCATCCTCAGAATGAAGAGGATCAGAATGAGCAGGTTCATTCTCAGAATGAAATTGAAGAACATCTAGAGTGTACATGTCTTCATCCATAGGATGCCGAGTGCCGCGATCAATTGGAAGTTCTATTCTATCTGAACTATTCATTTGCAGATAATATCCACATTCTTCACAAACACTTTTATTCTCTCTCAAGAATCTGATATAGAGCAAGCTCTCGCAATTATCGCATTGAACCCATAATCTATTAATTTTAACGTAATCAATACTTAGATTCTTGTTCCTCTCCATCTCATTGACGTCCTTACTATCCCTTTCGACCGAATTTTTTAGTAATCCAGTTATTTTACGCCTGTCTTCGAACCACTCCCTTATAGACATAGAGTTTTCCATATAAAGGTGAAGATTGTTACTTTTCCTATCTTATTTTGTATGAAGAGAAGTCGTATAAATAAAATAAATGATTCAATTTATCAATGAATAGTGAAATGAATCATGGATAAATCATCTCCATTCATTATTGATTAGGAATCCGAAGTATCAATCCGGGATTATGATAGAACCCTTTATTCTTTTATAAAGAAAGATTATCTCCTATGCCGCGATGAAAAGGAATTTTCATCCCAAATACAAAATCTTTTGGGCTAGAAGGGATTTGAACCCTTGACTTCATGGTCCGGAACCATGAGCTCTGATCCACTGAGCTACCAACCCTATCGAATGATCTATAAGATAAATGTAAAGGATGAATAGGATTCGTTATCGAATCCTTGACCCCAAAAAATTTTCATCGACTCACTCTGTTTTAGATATTTTACCTCGGAAATATATCTATATATATCAATATCTATATATCAATATATCTAGATATTGATATATAGATATTGATATATAGAAATCCCAGATATTGATATCTGAAATCCCAGATCTCCGTTCACGATTTGGCCTAATCTTTGTGGTAGCGGTAAAAGATTGGGCCGAGTCCGATTGGTAGAACGAAAGTCACTGGATCACAAGGTATCTATTGCCTCAAATTGTATCTACTGCCTCAAATTCAAATTTGATCTCCTTCCATATTTCACAAGCAGCAGCTAGTTCAGGACTCCATTTACTAGCTTCACGGATCACTTCATTACCTTCACGAGCAAGATCACGTCCTTCATTACGAGCTTGTACACAAGCTTCTAGAGCAACTCGATTAGCTACTGCACCAGGTGCATTTCCCCAAGGGTGTCCCAAAGTTCCCCCACCAAACTGTAGTACGGAATCATCCCCAAAGATCTCGGTCAGAGCAGGCATATGCCAAACGTGAATACCTCCTGAAGCTACGGGCAGGACACCTGGCATAGATACCCAATCTTGAGTGAAGTAAATACCACGACTTCGATCTTTTTCGATAAAATCATCACGCAGTAGATCAACAAACCCTAAAGTGATGTCTCGTTCCCCTTCAAGTTTACCTACTACAGTACCGCCGTGAATATGATCTCCACCGGACATACGCAATGCTTTAGCCAGTACACGGAAGTGCATACCATGATTTTTTTGTCTGTCAATCACTGCATGCATCGCGCGGTGAATGTGAAGAAGTAGGCCGTTGTCTCGGCAATAATGAGCCAAAGAAGTATTTGCGGTAAAACCTCCCGTCAGATAGTCATGCATAACGATAGGAACTCCCAATTCTCTTGCAAATACTGCCCTTTTCATCATTTCTTCACATGTACCTGCAGTAGCATTCAAGTAATGTCCCTTAATTTCACCCGTCTCAGCCTGAGCTTTATAAATTGCTTCCGCACAAAAGACAAAACGATCTCTCCAGCGCATGAATGGTTGGGAATTTACGTTCTCATCATCCTTGGTAAAATCGAGTCCACCACGGAGACATTCGTAAACTGCTCTACCATAGTTCTTGGCCGATAGACCCAATTTTGGTTTGATAGTACATCCCAATAAAGGACGGCCATATTTGTTCAATTTATCTCTTTCAACTTGGATACCATGAGGTGGACCTTGAAATGTTTTGGAATAAGCAGGGGGAATCCGCAAATCTTCCAAACGTAGAGCCCGTAGGGCCTTGAATCCAAATACATTACCTACAATGGAAGTGAACAAGTTAGTAACAGAACCTTCTTCGAAAAGGTCTAAGGGGTAAGCTACAAAGGCAATAAATTGACTTTCCTCTCCAGGAACGGGCTCGATGTCATAGCATCGTCCCTTGTAACGATCAAGACTAGTAAGTCCATCGGTCCAAACAGTGGTCCATGTACCGGTGGAAGATTCAGCAGCTACTGCTGCTCCCGCTTCCTCGGGCGGCACCCCTGGTTGAGGAGTTACTCGGAATGCTGCCAAAATATCCGTATCTTTGGTCTGATATTCAGGAGTATAATAAGTTAATCTGTAATCTTTAACACCAGCTTTAAATCCGACACTAGCTTTAGTCTCTGTTTTTGGTGACATAGTCCCTCCTTTATTAATAATTATCTCTCGCAAGGACGAGGTCTGCTCGACATGGATCGAACATAAACAATCGATTTTGACAGAACTATCCTACAAAAAAATCGTCCGTTATTGGACAATAAGATCTGCTAGGTACACTCTCATTGTATAATGTTCTTTATGTATGATGCAACCCAATCTTTGCTCTTTAAGTTCTTCCTCCATGGATTGACCCGAGCACCTTTCAGCGGTTAAACTAGTTCATGAATGAATTTAAGGAACCGAATCGACCTTTGACCATAATGGTGCGAATTGTCTATATGAAAATAAATATAGAATAGGGAACAGATGTGCGTACGAAGAGAAGAGATAACGACCGACCAATGAGAGAAAGGTCATGAATAGGGTTCAAGTTTCACATTTCACAGATGATCTGGACATAATTTTTAAGTATTTTCGGTTTTAGTTATGGAGAATTTGGTTCTAGTTATAAATAAAAAAATCGAAGACTTCCTCATTATCCTTATCCATCTACTTACTTCATATTCCAAATATGAATGGATTCGAACTTTTCCATAAAGTAGGATATTACTAAGGTGGTAACTCCCATTCATTATTTACTGATCTGATCGACCCGATACGGAACATTTTTGTTATTGATGATATTGGCAAAATCATATTTATATATATATATATAAAATCTTCATGGAATTTCTTTCCTTTTTTGTATGAGAACCAATCCTCTTGTTCTTGGGGTTTCCGCACTTGTAGAAAAAAATGTGGGACGTATAGCTCAAATCATTGGCCCAGTACTGGATGTCTCTTTTCCTCCAGGTAATATGCCTAATATTTACAATTCATTAATAGTTAAGGGTCAAGGTACAGCCGGTCAGGAAATTCAGGTTACTTGTGAGGTACAGCAATTATTAGGAAATCATAAGGTTAGAGCTGTAGCTATGAGTGCTACAGATGGTTTGACGAGAGGAATGAGAGTGATTGACACGGGAGCTCCTCTGAGTGTTCCAGTTGGTGGAGCTACTCTCGGACGAATTTTCAATGTTCTTGGCGAACCTGTTGATAATTTGGGTCCTGTAGATGCTCGCATAACATCTCCTATTCATAGATCTGCTCCCGCCTTTACAGAGTTGGATACAAAATTATCTATCTTCGAAACAGGCATTAAAGTAGTAGATCTTTTGGCTCCTTACCGCCGTGGGGGAAAAATCGGTTTATTTGGAGGAGCTGGAGTGGGTAAAACAGTACTCATTATGGAGTTGATTAACAACATTGCTAAGGCTCATGGAGGGGTATCTGTATTTGGAGGAGTAGGAGAACGTACTCGTGAAGGGAATGATCTTTACATGGAAATGAAAGAATCGGGAGTAATTGATGAACAAAACATCTCAGAATCAAAAGTGGCTCTGGTCTATGGTCAGATGAATGAACCACCAGGAGCTCGTATGAGAGTCGGTTTAACTGCTCTAACCATGGCCGAATATTTCCGAGATGTCAATGAGCAAGACGTACTATCATTTATTGATAACATCTTCCGCTTTGTCCAAGCGGGATCAGAGGTATCCGCCCTATTAGGTAGAATGCCTTCCGCCGTGGGTTATCAGCCAACTCTTGCCACGGAAATGGGTTCTTTGCAAGAGAGAATTACTTCCACAAAAAGGGGATCGATAACCTCGATTCAAGCAGTTTATGTACCTGCTGACGACTTGACTGACCCTGCTCCTGCTACGACATTTGCACATTTAGATGCTACTACCGTACCATCGAGAGGATTAGCTGCCAAGGGTATCTATCCAGCAGTAGATCCTTTAGATTCAACATCGACTATGCTCCAACCTTGGATCGTAGGCGAAGAACATTACGAAACTGCACAAGGGGTTAAGCAAACTTTACAACGTTATAAGGAACTTCAAGACATTATAGCTATTCCTGGACTGGATGAATTATCGGAGGAAGATCGTTTAATCGTAGCAAGAGCAAGAAAAATTGAACGTTTCTTATCACAACCCTTTTTCGTAGCAGAGGTATTCACAGGTTTCCCGGGCAAATATGTTGGTCTCATGGAAACCATTAGAGGGTTTCAAATGATCCTTTCCGGAGAATTAGATGGTATTACCGAACAGTCTTTTTATTTAGTGGGTAACATTGATGAAGCTACCGCGAAGGCTATGAACTCCAAAACGGAAAGTTAATTCTGAAAATGACCTTAAATCTTCGTGTACTGTCTCCTAATCGAGTCATTTGGGATTCAGAAGTTCAAGAAATAATCTTATCTACTAATAGTGGTCAAATTGGCGTATTACCCAATCATGCTTCACTTGTGGCAGCTGTAGATATAGGAGTTATGAAAATACGTCTTAATGGGCAGTGGTCCACTATGGCTTTGATGGGCGGTTTCGCCAAGATAGACAATGATAGAATCACCGTATTGGTAAATAATGCAGAGAGAGATGTTGACATCGATCTCAAAGAAGCCCAGGAAACCTTTAAAGTAGCTAAAGCTGACTTAGCTCGAGCCGAAGGCAAAAGACAAGCAATTGAGGCTGATGTAGCTCCGAAAAGAGCTAGAACACGATTAGAAGCTATCAGTGCTAGCCCCCCCGTCTCTAATTAAACATTTCCTATAAATATCTGAAAATGGATTCAATGTTCCGCCTCGATCCAAACAAGTGGAGTCAAACTTATTAGATGCCATCGACTCTTCAATGGTATCTAATAAGTTTACCTACTATTGGATTTGAACCAACGACTCTCGCCGTATGAAAGCGATACTCTAACCACTGAGTTAAGTGGGTCATTTATTCTCATAGGTAGAGTTGGACTTATAAACGATTCTATATGGAATTCAATGTATAGACAATGTGTCCCTGGCACAGATCGAACTTATTGGAACGTATTGGATCATAGTATCGGATCATGAAATATCTACCTTGACAGAAAGTGATCCATCTGGTTAGTATAGTAGTGTATCACCAAGACTGGGAAGGGCTATAGCTCAGCAAGGTAGAGCACCTCGTTTACACGTGCGCCAATGGTTTTCGGGAGAGTTTATCGATTCGTCCGATCCACGAAATAGATTCTATGTGAAAAAGTCTTACTCTATCAATGTGTTTCTCTGGGGAACAATAGCATGACAAAGATGAAGTTCGATCCGATTCGAATTACGAATCTAATTGATATGGTCAATCCCAGCTCCGTTCAATGCCAGGCATAATGAGTATAATACGGGGACCTCAAAATAGATTCTTTTCGCTCTATGACACTTTTAGGTGTATGAAGTGTCATATTTTCTTTTTGGAGCGCTAGAGGAGACTCTATTTGAGTCAATCTATGCCCGAGCAAGGCAGACCTACGTCAAGGAAACCTTTTGAATCACTTTGGGATTGCTTCCGAAGGGTAAGAATTTGGAGCACACGGAGCCATATTAGTATCTTTCCTGGAAAGAGGAGAATGGCAGACTAACCGATCTTTCCATCAGTTAATGAAAGAGCCCAATGCGATAAAATGCATGTTGGGTTCTTGGAACAGTTCAAATTATTTTGATAATAAGAACTTTGATCTGTTCTACCGAGAAGGTCTACGGTTCGAGCCCGTATAGCCCTATACATTCCACTAAGTTACACTACTCTTATATATATATCCCCTCATAGTCCCTATGACTTGGACTTTCAAAGTCTTTCGGATCATATCAATATCTTGTCCTTATCAAGATCGATGGATGGGAACGTTGGAACAGGGCAGGCAGATTAGTATTTCTCATCGATCGATCTTGATCCGATACCAGATGATCGGGCCTATAAACCCTTTTTTTCTTAATGAAAAAAAAGGGGGGGGAAAGAAAAGAAGTTAAGTAACGACTGACATGATGATATCCAATCATCATCCATTACATTATTGGGGGTTACTAATTCACTTCCGATAGACCCAAGGTTCTAATGAGTGATCCCAGTCTATTGGATCTTGGCCTTCGTTTTAATAGTAAGTAATTAGGATTGATTCTTGGAACCTTATGAATAAGGTGTAGGGGATTCCTAGCTAGTATGATGAATGGCTTCCTCCCTTCCCTTTTATTCTCAAGGGAATCTCTAAGAAGGGGATCTATAGAAGTATCTGTCCGATCCAAAGAGTTCGGATCGTAGGACTGGAACTAATTGAAACATACAAGAAACAAGGCGTTTTTCTTTTGTTTCTTTTTTTTTTTTTCGAGGCACTTATAGATAGATTCTATCTCAAAATATAGATAGAGGATTGAGGTATTCAATACTATCTATATTACTTGGATTTGTACAATGTTTGTTATAATTCCCATTATAACATCGTCTAGTTCGGAACCGCTTTTGTTCATTTTTATCGCTAGTTCTTCGAAAAACTCGGGAGTTCTCTGGAATAGAATATGTTTAAAGCAATCCATATTCCAGTCAAAGTATCGATCGGACATGTGGCTTTTAGCTCCATCCAAATGCAACGCATTCCGTTGGGGTTGAACGAACGAAGTACTCTTCCGTTCAATCGAAAATCCCGGGTCTATCCCTTTGCTAAAGATCGGGGCGAAGATCTTGATCCACTAGGATTCTACACAATATGTTATGTGTGGTAAATCGAACCTATTCTTGAACCATAGAAGTGGGAAGTACTACGGATATTCCGAATACCTGGAAAGGTCAATTCTCTGGAGTTGATCCATCCTAGCTAAAGGCGAACCTTTGGTTTGTTTTCTTTCTCCACCTAAGATCATCACATGGTTTTTTAGACCCAATATTTTCATATTGGGACAAACACTCTTTCCTCTAGTTCCGTTCTGTTAACATACCAAAAAAATGCAATCTATCGGCTACGCATATTGGATCTATATCTGGACCAACGTTTGCATAAATCTACCCCACTATTCTATAGAATACACATATTTCATGGAATGCGTTCTGAAACAATAGAATAAATAAATCTGTTGGAATGAAACTATTACCCCTTGCTCATCAATTTTGTGGACTGCGACCCAAAAGAAGCCCTGTTCTGCCCCGTTACAAATAGTCGGCTAGACAATAGATCTGTCCGAAATGATATTATATCGGAATGAGCCCAGGCTCATTCCGAACTTAAACGTGAAAGATTTGATACGTTCCACGGATCGATTGGCGTCTACCAATCCTGTTCCGATTGACCTGTATCAACCATTAAAACGAATGAACTGAAAGACAACGGATTGATTTTTATTTGATTAATCGAACGGAACCGATTTCATATTTGTCATATGTTGAATGCATAGTACTGCTTTCATTTCTGAAGAAACTGAATCCTTCGAACCTTACTCATTCCCCGGTCACTCGATCCTTTTATCCCTTTTGCTACTATGAGATCTGGATAGTACGAATGTAAAAGATCTACTCCTCAACCCGTTCCAGTAAAAACATAAAGAAACGCATGTTCTAATTCTTTGATACTTCCTTCGTTCCAACCAAATATTTGACGACAGAGATTCCCCTTTTCTCATTCGTCTTCTTTCAATACTGTAAAATGTTCACTATCTCCATTGATAGATGAGCCTCTAAATTTGTATATTTGTCCCATCACCTGCATAATAATATAAAAAAGAACTTGATTGGTCTTCTAACCGTGCATGTAAGATGGCAAAATTTTCCAGATTGGATGCAAAGCCCTATCTTTTCTAATACGAGAAGGATACGAGTTCCAAGGGTCTAGATTTCATTGAATCTGAATATGTAACAAGCGGATAGGGTCGAACTTGTCGACGCAGCCGCAACCTCGATCATTTGAAACAACGACCCTCCGATTAAATACCCCGCCCAGAGTTGTTCGGGCGGACAAGATCTGAGTATCAAGATAAAACATAAAAGAAATCCCAAGATAGATCTCTTTCAATTTACACCGAACCATGTTCATGTTGATGGCCCGTTCGTTTCGTTACAACTCGAATAACGTGGGATCTACCGAACCAATCTGCAAAACTGCGTTTTTTTAGAACAAAATGATAATCTGACTGGAAGGGAAGAAACGATCGTTATCGTCCATGGGTGAATGGACAAAGGATCGATACGAAAAAAGAAAGATTATTCACGTTCGAAAGAACTGAGGAAGGATGGGATCGGGATATGTCTCCGGAATAAATATAAAATACTTAAGAAAAACTTGTTCGATAGTTGGTTGGGAATTAGTCATCGATCTTGCTTTGATCCCCTGTAAGAGGTCGCCGATCCACATACAAACGTTAGCCTCGTCATTTCTTCCAAGAAGAAATGACTGTAGATAGAGACAATTGGTTTGTTTTTCCGGGGCGGACGTAGCCAAGTGGACCAAGGCAGTGGATTGTGAATCCACCACGCGCGGGTTCAATTCCCGTCGTTCGCCCATAAAATAAAAGAAAAAACGGACTGGATTCAGTTTCATTTTCTTATTTCGGTGTCCATATTTCTATCTATTACATAGATAGATAAATGGACACCCGGGCCTTCTTTCTTCGTAGGAAATATGAGCCCTTTATCGGACTTGAACCGATGACTTACGCCTTACCATGGCGTTACTCTACCGCTGAGTTAAAAGGGCCCCCCCATCATATATTAATGAGTGAGTCCGATTTACGATATATGGATAACAAATTGGATACATATGATCCATCTATTTTTATAGATATCAAGTTGAGAACATTTATTAGTAGCTCGTAGGTTTACATGAGAGGAGGGCGGGGATGGCTATACTGGAAACTCCGGGCTGAACTGATACGAAGCGAATGGATACAAGTTATGCCCGGGAACAATCAATATGTTCGTATTGCTAGAAGAGCCAAAGGATCAACGGGCCAGGTCTTATTGCAATTACTTGAAATGCGTTCGGATAATATTCTTTTTCAATTGGGTATGGCTCCCACCATTCCGGGTGCTAGACAATTAGTTAATCATGGACATATCCGGGTCAATGACCATATGGTAGATATACCAAGTTACCTTTGCAAACCTATTACTATAAGAGATCAACAAAGATTGAGAGCTAAAAAGATGGATCATCCATTCCAGTCCAGTTTATGGCTCTCAGATCAAGTAAAATAAATATGAACAAACTTTATTTAATGGAATCCTCCCTTCTCTCCCGGAAGAGGAAGATCTTTCGAAAATGAATTCTAAATAATTCAATTAGAAGATTAGAAGATTAGAGGAGTTGAGGAAAAAATTTATTGATAAAAGGAAAGAACAACCTATAATTGATAGAATCCTTTCTTCTCTCTCGGAAATGGAAGAGCAATAATTAAGGAATTCCGGAATTGGGATTCAAATGTGGAAGGAAAGGAGTGGCGGAATATTTGTCGATGGGATTGTGGCGTGTATAGTTTGTGAGTGTGATTCGTTAAATTATCAACTCAAATAGTCAAAGGAAATTTGACATGGATCTCTGATCCATCCAAAGCTCTATCTATTACTAATGGGCCTGATACGACCATTAGAGTCAGAACAGTAAGCTGTGCAATAACCTCTAGATCCATTTGGTTTTCTTTCACCCCTATGATCCCATCAACTCGATGAACGTATGAATCAAATTTTGTTTTGTTGAGATCAATCACTTTTCTTTTCTTCTATTTTCTCTTCTTCTTCCCCATCTGTGTAGTTTCGATCAGGAACCTATAGCCTTGAGCAATTTATATCTTTACAATAAGACATAAAATAGATAGAGAGTCCATTCATGTATTTCAATATCTAGATATTGAAATTTGAGACTGGAGAGGAATAAATGGACTAATCCGTGTAACTCATTTATTTAAAATGATTGGAGAGGGAATGAAGAGATGATAATAGAGGTTCAATTTTTTATAGCTTTTGTTCTTGCTTTTGCAACAATTAATTTAGCTATCAAATTAGGTAAAGCATTGTATGATTGATTCTTTCTTTTTTCTGACCTGCCTGGCCACTGGCCGGGCAGGTCAGAAAAAAGGCAAAATTTTTTGAAACGAAATGAAAAATACAATTCGCCAGATTCGTTTTTTTCTAACTGAATAATTGCAATATTCGTTATATTGTCGATACAATCTGTACATGCTATGGTATACACCTTTACTCCACCATTCATTTTGTTAAACAAGAACTTTTCCATCTTGGAGAGATGGCTGAGCGGACCAAAGCGGCGGATTGCTAATCCGTAGTACGGATTATACGTACCGAGGGTTCGAATCCCTCTCTCTCCGTTCGGTCACTATTGCGGATAACTCCGAATCTTTCTACGGAATGGAAAAGACTCATTAACCTAGATACTTTTTTTCACTATTCTTTACGTCCGGGATTACGTCCTGGATCGTTCGATAGAAATCCAAAGATAAAAAGAGAAATGAAAAATATCACTACTGTGTAAACGAACAGCTTAAGAGTAAGCATTACGTAATCTCCGGGATCCTAATTATAAGTACAACAGAATAGATCATCAATCTTTGTACCATATATGAATACTTGAATACCAAACAATAGTATGATTCATAAAAATCACGAAATTATTTCTCCGGATCACGTGTGAAAATCAAATTGAAAGAAGGAGATAATTTATCTCTTTGTTTTTCAAATGGTCTTTCTTCATAGATAGGGAAGTTTCTTGAAAACCAATAAGGAAACCAATAAGAAAATGGAATTCTGGTCATACTATTGACAACTTTCGGGTCACTTTCATAGTATAATTCTTGGCGGCCCCTATCGTCTAGTGGATCAGGACATCTCTCTTTCAAGGAGGCAACGGGGATTCGACTTCCCCTAGGGGTACCATGAAATAGGATATCCATTCGTTTCGTTCGATGTCTTAACCTAAAGACTTTGAATTACTTTCTTGTTCCTGGGTCGATGCCCGAGTGGTTAATGAGGACGGACTGTAAATCCGTTGGCAATATGCCTACGCTGGTTCAAATCCAGCTCGACCCAACCGATATCATCAATATCAATCTATCGGTATGATTATATTCATGCCAATCATGGATGAAAAGATAGTGGGTTATTGAACCCCGATATCTATATATATTCATATCATATGGATATGTGTCCAATTCCATATGAATTGATACTTTTAAAGATGAAAGAGAAGGATAAGATATTTCATCGACCTAGCACTCACGTAATCTATACGATCTATCTAGCATCATACCATAGAATAAATATGAATAGTAGGTGAACTGTACTTTATTGGGATTGTAGTTCAATTGGTTAGAGTACCGCCCTGTCAAGACGGAAGTTGCGGGTTCGAGCCCCGTCAGTCCCGATCCAATAAGTTAATCAATTAAGCTCTTAATACCCGTAGAAGAGTGAAAAAAATAATAGGGTTGAATAGATATACTAGATATTTAGTATATCTATCCATTAGATACATTCACCAGATCAATAATTCAGTTTGGAAAAAGACCCTTCTTTCGGGGAGAAAATCTAATCATCAGATTGAATCTGCAAGAAATATTCTTCCCTCCCCGAAGAATCAAATTCTCTTATCAAAAACATAGGAAGATCAATAGATTTTAGGATGACACAGAGGTAGTCCTCCTAGGTCAAAATCCCACAGAGATCCCTATAGAGAATTCCCAATAATTTACAGTAGATCTCCCTTCTGTTGCTCCCCAGGAATATTGTGAGTATTTCATGCTAATACTTCTTTTTCATGATCGATAACCAGTGGATTTCTAGACACTCTATTGTCTTTCTAATAATGATCATGTCAGGATCTGGATGGACTAGTCCTTCTCATTCCAGGGTCATGGGTGGGCCTCTGGATAAATTCAATATGGGAGACTTCTATATCATCACCGGACCGGGATAGGTTCAAGATTCCATCTAACTCGTGGAGATCCAAGCGAAATACCTCTCATGTCTGACGAACGTCTTCTGGAGTAGCAGAAGGTTATTATTCGTACGAATCCTATTCTTTCGAAATGATACAGACATGTGTTGATCGGAACGTTTTCTGATGCACGTAAGTTTTTCTTACTAGTATTATCAAAAGTGATCATATTATGTTATACTATTTTCATCGAAGAATTCATTCAATCCGTTAGTTAGATTCCGTTACTCGAACCGATTCTATCAATTACATCTATTTCATGGATCTTGAAAGATTCATTCATCTCTATGAAATTAAATCTCGAGCTATTTTTGAACGAAGTAAAGATCAGGAGATCATGGAAGTAAATACCCTTGCATTTATTGCTGTTCTACTGTTCCTTGCAATTTCTACTGCTTTTCTATTTATCCCTTACGTAAAAACGGCCAGTGCAAGTAGTGGAAACAATTGATTTTTATGAAAATCGAGTGATTACTGATCACTGGATAGATCCAAATGATCTAGATCATAAGTTTAAAATAGGTTATGGGATCTATTGTATTACACCAATACAGGGTAAGGTGGGATTTTGTATCTTACAACAATACAGGGTAGGGATTGCTTTTTCATTTCTTTTGAAAAGAAGTAGTCCGAAGGAAAAGACTATCTAATCTTTTCTTTTTACTACTTCTTCTACACCCATATATGGATAAATATATCTTAATAGTACTTGTCCATATATGGTAAATGTAGGATGAAGGGCCTCGTACCATAAAAGAGCGGAGCTGATCACCTTCTTCATGCCCCTGGAAAAAATAGACCCAATGTAGACAGATGTTATTCTGAACGTACTTGTGGATTGCAAAGTTGAACATCTTTTTCCGGTACGAACATTGTTATCTAGTCCATATTAGATATGGAACTTGAAATTGTATAAGAAAAAGCAAAGGAATCTATGACTTATGTCCCATATTTTTCCGCGAGAACGGAATTCATATAAGATCCGATCAATTTGGAACCATCCGGTAAAACAGGGACTATTTCTTTCTATTCCTACTAAGAAATAGAAGAGAGATCGTTCTTCAGTGGAAGAAACGAGATTATCGACTAGTTCTAGAAAAGAACTAATTCATTAAAACCTGTTAGAAATAATCATATTTGTCCTATGAAAATATCATAGGACAATGATAATGATAAGGGATTATGCACAGCCCTTGCGGGGATAAAGAGGAAATAATTCCATGGAAAGAGTCTTTCAATTTGGAACGAAGATTCAAAATTACTGGATCCTTATGGAACATGAGATATTCTCATGCATGATCTGGAAGGAACACAATAATTGATTCTTAAGCATTACTATTATAATCCACTTCTCCCCCATACTACGAGTGAAAGGGAAAATGTAAAAACTACCATTAAAGCAGCCCAAGTTATACCGACTATATCCATACGGATCATGTTCTCTAAAAAAAAATGATTTCATTATCGAGATGATAATGGAACTATTAATGATAGTGCAAAGTTTAAGTTGAAATGGACCACCTTTCCATTCTGAACGTTACTGACGTTCGAGCTCATATGAGAGATAAATAAATCCATTTGATCATTGACCAACGAGTTACTATAACTAACTCGAGGGTCGTACATTCACGACGGAATCGGGATCAAATGTACGTAACTCACTATCTATATTGGTAATATGTACCAATATGTCTCCAGAGGTTCTGGAATGGAAATCAAGACTTTTCCTTCCATTTACTTACCTCAACAAGGCGACACCCGGATTCGAACTGGGGATGGAGGATTTGCAGTCCTCTGCCTTACCGCTTGGCTATGTCGCCGAGATATGGGAATGCCATGGACAGATCGAATCTGTCGTCCTTTAAAATCATTCGTCCGTCCTTTAAGTATAGTATGAGATGTATGCTAAAGTCAACTATAAAGGAAATGGATCTAATTTGTTCTCCATCTTTCAATCTTACTATTTTCATTAGGAAAATTTCTAAGTGAGATTCACATTTAAGAATGGTTTGATTCATTCGTTCATAGCTCCATTTCACGTGGTTGGATGAAAGTATCAAAGTACCTCTCCTCTTCCTTATTTTTTTTTTTTCTAATTGGAAGTATATCTGGATACGGGTAGAATTTAATGGGATATAGTGAAAACTGAATATAAATCCGAATCTTTTTTGTCGGATTGATCCATATAGATCAATCGGGAATAATTTAATAGACTTTTTGACAGATGGGAAACTTCCAATGCGATTAGATGAAAATGAGGGAGCGTTTACAATCCCCGAATTTGGTAAGATACAATTTGAAGGATTTTGTCGTTTCATCGATCAGGGCTTGATGGAAGAACTCCATAATTTTCCGAAAATTGAGGATACAGATAAAGAAATTGAATCCAGGCTTTTTGGTAATGAATATGAATTAGCAGAACCTTTTATAAAAGAGAGAGATGCTGTATATCAGTCCCTTACATATTACTCTGAATTATATGTACCAGCAAGATCGATTCGGAGGAATAGTAGTAAGATACAGAAACAAACTGTATTTCTCGGAAATATTCCTTTAATGAATTCCCATGGAACGTTTGTAGTAAATGGAATTTACAGAATCGTGGTGAATCAGATATTAATAAGTCCCGGTATTTATTACCGTTCAGAATTAGACCATAATAGAATAAACTATATATATACTGGCACTCTGATTTCAGATTGGGGAAGAAGATCGAAATTAGAGATCGATGTGGGAGAAAGGATATGGGCTCGTGTAAGCAGAAAACGAAAAATATCTATTCCAGTTCTATTATCAGCTATGGGTTTAAATCTCGAAGAGATTCTGGACAATACTCGCTATCCCGAAAAATTTTTCTTTTTACTGAAAAAGAAGAAGGGGAGGTGGGAGCGGGAGGAATATATCTGGTCGAAGGAAAAAGCCATTCTGGAGTTTTATAAAAAACTCTACTGTGTAAGTGGCGATTTGGTATTTTCCGAGTCTCTATGTAAAGAATTGCAGGAAAAATTTTTCCGACAAAGATGTGAATTGGGAAAGATTGGTCGACGAAATCCGAACCAAAAACTGAATCTTGATATACCCGAGAACGAGATTTTTTCATTGCCACAAGATGTATTGGCTGCTGTGGATTACCTTATCGGAGTGAAATTTGGAATGGGTACACTCGATGATATAGATCACCTTAGAAATCGACGTATTCGTTCTGTAGCAGATTTATTACAGAATCAATTCAGATTAGCTCTAGGTCGTTTGGAAGATGCAGTTCGAAGAACTATACACAGAGCAACCAAGCGTAGATCAACTCCTCAGAACTTGGTAACTTCAACTCTATTAAAAAACACTTTTCAAGATTTTTTTGGTTCACACCCCTTATCCCAATTTTTAGATCAAACTAATCCATTGACGGAAATAGCTCATGGGCGAAAATTGAGCCATTTAGGCCCTGGGGGCTTAACAGGGCGAACTGCTAGTTTTCGGACACGGGATATTCATCCCAGTTATTATGGGCGTATTTGTCCAATCGATACGTCCGAAGGAATGAATGCTGGACTTGTTGCATCATTATCTATTCATGCAAAGATTGGTCAGTGTGGTTCTTTACAAAGTCCATTCTATAAGATCTCTGAGAGATCGAGAGAAGAACATATGGTTTATCTATTACCGGGAGAAGATGAGGATGAATACTATCGGATAGCTACGGGAAATTCTTTGGCGTTAAATCAAGGGATTCAAGAGGAACAAATTACTCCAGCTCGATACCGACAAGAATTTATAGTTATTGCATGGGAACAAATCCATTTCAGAAGTATTTTTCCTTTCCAATATTTTTCTGTTGGAGTTTCCCTTATTCCTTTTCTCGAACATAATGATGCGAATCGCGCTCTAATGGGTTCTAATATGCAGCGTCAAGCAGTTCCACTTTTTCAACCCGAGAAGTGCATTGCCGGAACTGGGTTGGAAGGTCAAGCAGCTCTAGATTCAGGAAGTGTAGCTATAGCTACACAAGAGGGAAGGATCGAGTATATCGATGCTGTAAATATCACTTCATCGGTTAATGGAGACACTGTACGAACAGAATTGGTTATATATCAACGTTCTAATACCAATACTTGTACGCATCAAAAACCTCAAGTTCGTCAAGGGGAATGTGTAAAGAAGGGACAAATTCTGGCGGACGGTGCGGCTACGGTAGGGGGAGAACTCTCTTTGGGAAAAAACGTTTTAGTAGCTTATATGCCATGGGAAGGATACAATTTCGAAGACGCAATACTCATTAGTGAACGTCTGGTATATGAAGATATTTATACCTCTTTCCATATCGTAAGGTACAGGATTGAAATCTGTATGACGAGCCAGGGTCCTGAAAGAATCACTAGAGAAATACCTCATTTAGATGCTCATTCACTTCGTCATTTGGACGAAAATGGTCTTGTAATGCTAGGATCTTGGATAGAAACAGGTGATGTTTTGGTAGGTAAATTAACGCCTCAAACAACAGAAGAATCATTATGTGCCCCGGAAGGAAGATTATTACAAACCATATTTGGTATTGAGGTATCCACTGCGAGAGAAAATTGTCTCAGAACACCTATAGGTGGAAGAGGTCGAGTTATTGATGTGAGATGGATCAATAGAGTAGATGATTCCGGTGATAATGCGGAAACAGTCCACGTATATATATCACAAAAACGTAAGATACAAGTGGGTGATAAAGTAGCTGGAAGGCATGGTAATAAAGGTATTATTTCAATAGTTTTGCCCAGACAAGATATGCCCTATTTGCAAAATGGAATACCAGTTGATATGGTATTGAATCCATTAGGGGTACCTTCACGAATGAATGTAGGACAGATCTTTGAATGTTTGCCCGGTTTAGCAGGAAACCTGATGAACAAACATTATAGAATAACACCTTTTGACGAAAGATACGAGCGAGAAGCTTCGAGAAAACTAGTGTTTCCTGAGCTTTATAAAGCTAGTGAGCAAACAGCTAATCCATGGGTATTCGAACCGGATCATCCTGGAAAACATAGATTAATCGATGGAAGAACAGGAGATGTTTTTGAACAACCTGTTACAATAGGAAAAGCTTATATGTCGAAATTGAGTCATCAAGTTGATGATAAAATACATGCACGTTCGAGTGGACCTTATGCACGGGTTACACAACAACCTCTTAGAGGAAAATCCAAACGAGGGGGGCAACGAATAGGAGAAATGGAAGTTTGGGCTCTAGAAGGTTTTGGTGTTGCTTATATTTTACAAGAGATGCTTACTCTCAAATCTGACCATATTAGAACTCGTAATGAAGTACTTGGTGCCATTATCACTGGAGGGCCAATACCTAAACCTGACACTGCTCCAGAATCTTTCCGATTGCTCATTCGAGAATTACGATCTTTAGCTCTAGAATTGAATCATGCTATTATATCTGAGAAAGACTTTCAGATAGATAGAGAGGAAGTTTGATCAGAATGAATCGAGATCTTTTATGATTGACCAGAATAAACATCAACAACTTCGAATTGGATTAGCTTCTCCCGAACAGATTTGTGCTTGGTCCGAAAAAATTTTACCTAATGGCGAGATAGTTGGACAGGTGACTAAACCCTATACTCTACATTATGAAACTAATAAACCAGAAAGAGATGGATCGTTTTGTGAAAGAATCTTTGGACCTATCAAAAGTAGGGTTTGTTCTTGTGGAAATTCTCCAGGGATCGGAAATGAGAAGATAGACTCTAAATTTTGCACACAATGTGGAGTTGAATTCGTTGATTCTCGAATTCGAAGATATCGAATGGGATACATTAAACTGGCATGTCCGGTGGCTCACATATGGTATTTGAAACGTCTTCCTAGTTATATTGCGAATCTATTAGCTAAAACTCGGAAAGAATTAGAAGGCCCAGTATACTGCGATGTGTGACTTGATCACAAGTTCCGATCATACAGATCCGTAATAAGGAACTGTCATCCTATTCAATCTCATTGGGATGCCTTTAGCTCTGACATGTCCCTCCAGAGGAGTAGCATGAAGCTCAGAATTATAAGCATCTTGAAGAGATGTTGAGAAAGAGGAATTAGTCCAGGGTTTAGATATTCTGTATCAATTTGCTAATTGAACTTCGTGAAAACACTTCTTTCATATAATGGAATTCGAAAGTAATTCTCTTTCATTTGGGTTATCCCAGAGGTATTTCGGACCAAAGATATGGCTATAGGAGTCTATTCATCGCACATATGCTTCGATCAATAGTATTGTAACCATCGAAGTAAAGCAAGCAGGAACCTAAAGGATCAAATGGAACGAGATAAAGACAAGTAAATCCCTAATTGAAGGTCATTTCAAGAAGAAATGGATTGTTCGGAAGGGAAGAGACTGCTCAATAATTCCATATCTATGTTGTAGAATCGTAAAGGAATACTCAATTTCACCTGGAACTTGAGCAGAGAGTAGCGGTCTCTCTTCAGAGCGAAAAATAGTTGTATATACATATATATATATATATATTTTTTTTTTTTTTTTTAGTTACTTGAGCCGGATGAGAGGAAACTTTCATGTCCGATCCTGAGGGGGGGAAATCTTAGAAAAACCTATCCGAATCTTTTTATTGCTAGGCCCATAGCTAACAAACCAACTTTATTGAGATCACGGGGTACATTCAATTATGAGATTCAATCCTGGAGAGATATTATTCCTCATTACCTCTCTGCTCGTTCTCATTACCTCTTTGCTCGGGGTTCTGGAACATTTCAAGAGAGAGAAATAGCTACTGGGGGAGATGCTATAAGGGAACAACTCACTGGTCTGGATCTTCAAATTATTATAGATCGTTCACATATGGAATGGAAGAACTTGGTGGAATTGAAATGGAATAGATTGGAGGAGGATCAAGAATCTACTGTGGATGGATGGGAGGATGAAACAATTCGAAGAAGAAAGGATTTTCTGGTTGGACGTATGAAATTGGCTAAACATTTTCTCCGAACAAATATAGAACCAAAATGGATGGTCTTATGCCTATTACCAGTTCTTCCTCCCGAACCGAGGCCAATCGTTCAATTAGGTGAAGGTGGACTTATTACCTCGTCAGATCTAAATGAACTTTATCGAAGAGTGATCAATCGGAATAATACTCTTACCAATTTATTAGCAAGAAGTGGATCTGAGTCATTTGTTATTTGTCAAAAAAAATTGATCCAGGAAGCCGTAGATGCACTTCTCGATAATGGCATCTGTGGACAACCAATGAGAGACAGTCATGATAGGCCTTATAAATCGTTCTCAGATGTGATCGAAGGTAAAGAGGGAAGATCTCGTGAAAATTTACTAGGGAAACGAGTTGATTATTCAGGTCGTTCCGTTATTGTGGTGGGTCCCTTTCTATCATTGTATCAATGTGGATTACCCTCAGAAATAGCAATAGAGCTTTTTCAAGCATTTGTAATTCGTAGTCTCATTGGACGACATATTGCTCCCAACCTAAGAGCTGCTAAAAGTATGATTCGAGATAAGGGACCCATTGTATGGGAAGTACTTCAAGAGGTTATGCAAGGACATCCCGTATTGTTGAATCGAGCACCTACCTTGCACAGATTAGGAATACAAGCGTTTCAACCTATTTTAGTAGAAGGACGTGCCATTCGTTCACATCCATCGGTTTGTGGAGGATTTAATGCGGACTTCGACGGAGATCAGATGGCTGTCCATGTACCTTTATCTCTGGAAGCTAGAGCAGAAGCTCGTTTACTAATGTTTTCTGAGACAAATCTTTTGTCTCCAGCTATCGGAGATCCTATTTCTATACCGACTCAGGATATGCTTCTTGGACTTTATATATCAACGGTCGGAAATAGTCAAGGTATTTATGGGAATAGGTACCATCCATATCACTCGGAAAAGAAAAGCTTTTCCTGTAAGAAACCTTCTTTTTATAGTTATGATGATGTGCTCAGAGCTTATCGACAGAAACGAATTGACTTATACAGCCCCTTATGGCTCCGGTGGGGGGAAGTGGATTTACGTATCATTACCTCAGTAAACCAAGAAGCCCCTATCGAGGTTCAGTACGAATCTTTGGGTACCTTCCACGAAATCCATGAACATTATCGAATAAGAAAAGGTAGAATGGGGGAAATCCTTAATATATATATTCGAACAACTGTTGGTCGTACTCGTTTCAATCGAGAAATGGAAGAAGCCATACAAGGTTTTGCCCGTTCTGAACACCCAAAGAAATCACTACCAGCTCTCAGGATCTAATGTTATTGATCTTATGATCTTTTCATTAGTGCAGATATAGAGATCGAGGAAGCCTTTGAATAACCGGCTTAAACCCATTGCTTAATCCTGCTCATGAAAATATGGAGATTTTTCCTTATGAAGGAACGAACTAGATTGCCCTTTGATAATTTGCCCTTTTATAATAAAGTGATGGATAAAACTGCCATTAAAAAGCTTATTAGCAGATTAATAGATCACTTCGGAATGACATATACATCACATATCTTGGATCAACTAAAGACTTCAGGTTTTCAACAAGCTACTGATACAGCTATTTCATTAGGAATTGATGATCTTTTAACAGCACCTTCCAAAGCATGGCTCGTCCAAGATGCGGAGCAACAAGGTTCTGTTTCAGAGAAACAGAATCATTATGGGAATGTACATGCAGTGGAAAAATTACGTCAATCGATTGAGATATGGTATGCTACAAGTGAATATTTGAGAAAAGAAATGAATCCGAATTTTAGCATGACTGATCCCTTAAATCCAGTACATGTGATGTCCTTCTCAGGAGCTAGGGGAAGTACATCTCAGGTTCACCAATTAGTAGGTATGAGAGGATTAATGTCAGATCCTCAAGGACAAATCATTGATCTACCCATTCGAAGGAATTTACGCGAAGGGCTCTCTTTAACGGAATATATTATTTCCTGTTATGGGGCTCGTAAAGGAGTTGTGGATACTGCTGTACGAACAGCAGATGCTGGATACCTCACACGTAGACTCGTTGAAGTGGTTCAACACATCGTAGTACGTAGAAAAGATTGTGGCACTATCCAAGGTATTTTCGTAAGTCCCATTCGAGGTCGAGAGAGGGACAGAAATGAAATTGTTGTACGAACACAAATACTGATTGGCCGTGTGCTAGCAGACGATGTATATATAAATAGGAGATGCATTGCCACGCGCAATCAGGATATTGGGGTTGGACTTGCCAATCAATTAATAAACCTTCGAACACAACCAATATATATACGAACCCCCTTTACTTGCAAGAGTATATCTCGGATTTGTCAATTATGTTATGGTCGGAGTACTACTCACAATCACTTGATCGAATTAGGAGAAGCAGTAGGTATTATTGCAGGCCAATCCATTGGGGAACCAGGAACTCAACTAACACTAAGGACTTTTCATACCGGGGGGGTATTTACTGGTGATATTGCAGAACATGTACGAGCCCCTTTCAATGGAAAGATTGAATTCAATGATAATTTGGTTTATCCTACACGTACATGTAATGGACATCCTGCTTATCTATGTCATAATAACTTATCCATCACTATTGATGGTCAGGATCAAGTAAAAAACTTAACTATTCCACCACAAAGTTTACTTTTGGTTCAGAATGATCAATATGTGGAATCGGAACAAATTATTGCCGAGGTTCGTGCTAGAACATCTTCCTTCAAGGAAAAAGTTCGCAAAAATATATATTCTGACCTAGAAGGAGAAATGCACTGGAGTACCAATGTGTGTCATGCACCTGAATATGTACACGGTAATGTTCATCCTATACTCAGGACGGGTTATCTATGGATATTATCGGGAGGTATATACGGATCCGGTGTAGTACCCTTTCCATTTCATAAACATCAGGATCAAGTAGATGTTCAACCTTTTGTTGCCAAACATCAATCACTTTCCGATTCTTACGTGGATCAAGTGGAACATAGATCAGGTGACTCAAACTGCTATGGGAAGGAAGAACAAATCTTCAGTTATTCAGAAACTGATCGGACCATATCCAACGAGCATCGAGACTCTATTTATGTCACCCTTTCCCCTAAGAATTACAATATGAAGGGGAAAAGGCAAATGAATCGATTCATCGTCCCGTTGCAGTGTGATAAAGAATGGGGAAAAAGAATAATATCTTTTCCTGATACGATTCTTAGAATACCCAAAAGTGGTGTTCTACAGAGAAATTCCATTTTTGGATATTCTAACGTTGAATATGGAATACCTGATGGGCCCATTATGGCAACATCCTTTTCCCTAGATTTATCGAGGGAAGGGGACAACTTGCAGATTCAAGTTAGCAATTCTAGTTCGTACGAAGATGGTGAACGAATCCAAGTAATGAGTGACACAAGTATTCCATTGGTTCAAACTTGTCTAGGATTTGATTGGGAACAAATAGATTCTATAGAATCTGAGGCTTATGCTTCTCTTACTTCAGTAAGAACAAATAAGATCGTTAGCAATATGATTCAAATTAGCTTGATTAAATACCCCCTTTTTTTCATGGGGAGAAGGGACAATAAAGCAAGTTCAAATTTGATGTTCCATAACAAATTGGACCACACTAATCTTTTCTATTCCAATGGGGAGAGGCAATTAATTAGTAAGCATCAAGGAACTATTTGTTCATTATATAATGGGGAAGAAGACAGTGGATCTTTTATGATTTTGTCACCATCTGACTGTTTTCGAATCGTTCTATTCAATGATTCAAAATGTTATGATACGGTAAATAAATCAAATAGAGAGGATCCTATGAGGAAAATCATTGAATTTTCGGGTCTCTTGGGTCATTTACATAGTATCACCAACCGCTTCCCATCCTCCCATTTTCTAACTTATAAAAAAGTATTGTCGAAGAAACATTCCATTTTCCACAATTCTTTCAATACTTTCCAAGTACCTAAATACTATTTCATGGACGAAAATACGAGAATTTCTCATTTCGATCCGTGCAGGAACATCATTTCCAATCTCTTGGGTCCAAATTGGTGCTCTTCCTCATCCGAATTCTGCAAAAAAATATTTCCAGTAGTTAGTCCTGGACAATTAATTCCTGAAAGTGTATGTATATCCGAGGATGAACCACTCCCCGAATCTGGTCAAATTATAGCAGTTGATGAGGAATCTTTAGTCATTAGATCAGCTAAACCCTATTTGGCTACTCGAAAAGCGACTGTTCATGGTCATTATGGAGAAATTATTGACAAAGGAGATACATTGATAACATTGATATATGAAAGGTTCAAATCCAGTGATATAATTCAAGGTCTTCCTAAAGTTGAACAATTGTCAGAAGCCCGTTTGAATAATTCAATATCGATGAATCTGAAAGAAAGTTTTGAAAATTGGACCGGAGATATGACAAGATTTCTTGGAAGTCTTTGGGGGTTATTCATCAGTGCTAGGATAACTATGGAACAAAGTCAGATTCATTTGGTCAATCAGATTCAAAAAGTTTACCGATCCCAAGGGGTACGAATTTGTGATAAGCATATAGAGATTATTGTACGCCAAATGACATCGAAAGTCTTAATTTCAGAAGATGGAATGGCTAATGTTTTTTCACCGGGGGAACTCATTGGATTATCACGAGCACAGAGAATGGATCGTGCTCTGGAAGAGGCAATCTACTATCAAACCATGTTATTAGGAATAACAAGGGCATCTCTTAATACTCAAAGTTTTATATCCGAAGCAAGTTTCCAGGAAACTGCTCGGGTCTTAGCTAAAGCTGCTCTACAAGGTCGTATCGATTGGTTGAAAGGCTTGAAGGAAAATGTTATTCTCGGGGGGATTATACCTGCCGGTACTGGACAGCATATTCACCGTTCAGGGAAACGGAACGGAATGGATCCAAGAATGGGGAATAGGAATCTATTTAGCAAAAAAGTGAAAGATATTTTCTTTCATTATCACAAAGTCTCTTTTTTTTCCATTCAAGAAAATTCTCACAATATTTTGAAGCAGCCATTCAAATAGTCTTGATTAATAAAGAGATTTCTTGTTATGTTCATGATTATTCATTCTATAATAGGATGAATATCAAATATTCTATGAGTGAGAACGTTTATACCACGTACTAGACAGACAGGCAATCTTTGAGATGTAATCGATTCCGTTGGAATAATTAGATATTATGCTACATGTTATTTCATTATTTTGGGGAGGAAAGCGAACGAGAATGAGCAAAAGATATTGGAACATGGATTTGGAAGAGATGATGGAAGCAAGAGTTCATTTAGGACATAAAACTAGGAAATGGAATCCTAAGATGGCACCTTACATTTTTACAGAGCGTAAAGATACTCATATTATAAATCTCGCTAAAACTGCTCGTTCTTTATCAGAAGCTTGTGATTTGGCGTTTGATATAGCAGGTAGGGGAAAACAATTCCTGATAGTTGGTACGAAATATCAAGCAGCTGATTTAGTAGCATCAGCTGCTACAGAAGCTCGATGTCATTATGTAAATAGAAAATGGCTTGGTGGTATGTTAACTAATTGGTCTACTACAGAGACGAGACCTCAGAAGTTCAAGGATTTAAAAAAAGAACAAGATACGGGACGATTCAATCGACCTCCAAAGAAAGAAGCAGCAATGCTCAAGAGACAATTGGACCAATTGCAGAAATATCTAGGTGGGATTAGATACATGACGAGCTTACCCGATATTGCGATAATTACCAATCAACAAGAAGAATCCATTGCTCTCGGGGAATGTAGAATTTTGGGTATTCCGACAATTTGCTTAGTTGATACAGACTGTGATCCAGATCTCGTGGATATCCCAATTCCAGCCAATGATGATGGTATAGCTTCAATCCAATTGATCCTGAACAGATCAACGTCAGCAATTTGCGAAGGAAGGTCATTAAGGTCATTATAGCTATATGAAGGGCTAATAGATAGTAAATTAGTAATAATAAGAAAATAGAAAAAAGGGACCTCAAGATTTACTGAGTTGGCTGCTATTCCATCCAAGATCTCGTAAGAGCGAATTTCATTTATTGGTTCGGTTGGCTGCTCCAAAATTTGAAATATTCTTAATGGAATAACCATTTTATTATCTCGTGACATAAAACATTCTGATGAGAGCGAAATAATTGAGGAAGCCCTCATTCGACAAAAATCATTTCTTTTCTTCTTTAAGTTAATTTTTACAAGGAGGTAATATGGATATGGATATCGTACGATCTCCTATTAGCACACTGAATCATATCTACGAGATATCCGGTGTGGAGGTGGGTCAACATTTTTATTGGCAAATCGGGGGGTTTCAAGTTCATGCACAGGTACTTATAACTTCTTGGGTTGTAATTGCTGTCTTATTAGGTTCAGCTACCATAGCTGTTCGAGATCCACAAACCATTCCTACCGGTGGTCAAAATTTTGTCGAATATATTCTCGAATTTTTTCGGGACTTGACCAGAACTCAGATTGGGGAGGAAGAATATGGTCCCTGGGTTCCCTTTATTGGAACTCTGTTTCTATTTATCTTTGTTTCTAACTGGTCAGGTGCTCTTCTTCCTTGGGGAATTATAAAATTACCTCATGGGGAGTTAGCTGCACCTACAAATGATATTAATACTACAGTTGCTCTAGCTTTGCTTACGTCAGTAGCATATTTCTATGCAGGTCTTGCAAAGAAGGGGTTAGGTTATTTTGGTAAATATATTAAACCAACCCCAATACTTTTACCAATTAACATCTTAGAGGATTTTACAAAACCTTTATCACTTAGTTTTCGACTTTCTGGAAATATATTAGCTGACGAATTGGTAGTTGCCGTTCCTGTTTCTCCGGTACCTTCAGTAGTTCCTATACCTGTAATGTTCCTGGGATTATTTACGAGCGGTATTCAAGCTCTAATCTTTGCAACTCTAGCTGCAGCTTATATAGGCGAATCCATGGAGGGTCATCATTAAATCACTGTCCAATCAGACAGAAGATTTTCTAAGTATCGTCCAAACTCATGACTTGATATGCATGGTAGAAGCAAATCGGAATTCTTAGTAACAAGAGCTTGGTAAAAAGATTGAAGATCAGTTAACTACTAATTATGTCCATTAGATCTCCAGAGAGAGTGGATCAGATTGGTCCATTTGTATAGAGATATGAGAGAAAATAGGAAGGATCAAACAGGTTCACTAATCGGAGTTGGTTGAGTAAAGAATGTATCCCGGCGTAGAACGATGAAATTTTTGTTCCCAGTAAGGGAGGATTTTTTAACATGTTTACTTTGTATATAGTTCGTTTAATATATTAATCCATTTATATTGATTATAAGCCTTATAGATTTTATGGATTAATATATCATCTATAGATGTGATATATTATTACTTATAGGCTCTTACGCAGTCTATTCTCTCTCCGTTATAATAATTCATATGTCCAATAAATTGGAATCTGTATTTCGAATATGATGAAGAATAAATATTTTCATAGGGAATAATAGGTTTCCCTATTCGTTTATATTATCACTTTGATACCGAAATATTTTGGTTTCTTAGTTGTTCGGAAGAAATCGTTCCATAATTGAACAATCGGTGAACACTAAATAGATGAAACTGTCGTATTATCAACTATTTCCCAACCTTAGTAAGAGGAGATTACCATGGATCCCTTAATTTCTGCTGCTTCCGTTATTGCTGCTGGATTATCTGTAGGGCTTGCTTCCATTGGACCCGGCGTTGGTCAGGGCACTGCTGCGGGCCAAGCTGTAGAAGGTATTGCAAGACAACCAGAAGCGGAAGGTAAAATACGAGGTACCTTACTGCTAAGTTTAGCTTTTATGGAAGCTTTAACTATTTATGGACTAGTTGTGGCCCTAGCACTTCTATTTGCGAATCCCTTTGTTTGATCCTGAAAACAAAGATCCCTACACCTCGTCATTCCATTAGTATTTATCCAAGAATTCCCTTGTTTAGCTGCTCTTTTAGGGGAGGGGCTGATCCGAATAATAAGCAAATGAATTATTGTCTTTTTTCCTATACCTATACTTCGGTCAGAAAGATTCATGACGCGTGCGGCAGAGAAGGGAGTGGATGGGGCAAATAATTTTTTTTATCCTTATATAAGACCTGGGACTAAGTTTAGTATCCCAAATATTCTTATCCAGAACTAGATAGGATCAAATAAGAAAAGAACAAAATTCTGTAGAACATATCCTTATCTATGAGGGGAGAGCGTATGAAAAATGTAATTGATCCTTTCATTTCCTTGAGTTATTGGCCTTCCGCTGGGGGTTTCGGGTCAAATACCAATATTTTAGAAACAAATATAATAAATCCAAGTTTGGTGCTTAGTGTACTGATCTATTTTGGAAAGGGAGTGTGTGCGAGTTGTATATTCGAATAATATGGCTGGGCCCAACCAGCTGCACTTTGGAGATAGAAAAGTGCATGATCTCAACGAATTACTTCCGAACGGGGAATAGTGAAGAACTATAGCATTTCGTAATTGATTGGGAAATGAACTCTTAGTTTATACCAACCAATGAGGGAGGACCATTAGAATGGTTAAAGCTGAACTGTTTGAAGTCTAAGCACAACTAATTGGGTACTCTTTCCACCGCTGTGTCAAGATGAGATGGATTCAAAGGCATAGTTGGAGATTGATCCGATATATAACATTCATATCAATGGAATAATTTGATCTATTTACTTCAAAATAGTCCCAATCTCCCATCCAATTTTAGTTCCAATGCTAAACTGACGACCTACACAGAAGGGAAGGAAATTATTCGATAGAACAAAAAGGAGGAGGCACAAATTAATTGATTGAACGGAACGTATTGATTCACATTTCATGGGGGAAGAAGATGAGAGAAAAGGGGAAACGACAACAAAAACAAAAACTTTATTAATAATTGCAAATCCCTTTTGCTTAAAGAGCCCTTCGGAGATATCGGTCTTTTATAGATTGATTCTAATATTCCGTAAACGGAACGGAAAGGGCAGGCTTGGTGTTGATGAAGGAAGGGAACGCATATGTTCCTGGGGAATAAACAAAGAACTGAGCAGGAGAGCCGAATGAATCGAAAGATTCGTGTTCGGTTTGGGAAGAGATTATGAATTCGTTCATTTTTTGAATAGATAATCTACTTTCATTAAGTAATCTATTAGATAACCGTAAACAGAAAATATTGAATACTATTCGGAATTCGGAAGAACTATGTAAAGGAGCTATCGATCAGCTCGAGAAAGCTCGGGCTCGCTTAAGGGAAGTGGAAATGATAGCGGGCGAAATCCGGGTAAATGGAGACTCCCAAATAGAACGAGAGAAAGAGGATCTCATCAATGCTGCTTCTGAGAATTTGGAACAATTAGAGGATCCCAAGAATGAGACGGTTTACTCCGAACAGCAAAGAGCAATTGACCAGATCCGACAACAAGTTTCTCGCCAAGCTTTACGAAGAGCTATAGGAACTTTGAATAGTCGTTTGAATACTGAGTTACATTTACGTACGATCGATCACAATATTGGCCTGCTTAGAACCATGATGAACACAAGTGATTAGTTGTTATAGGTCCTATTTCTCAACAGAGAATTAATAAGTGCTAATGGGAAATATTCGACTCGACGAAATTAGTAGTATTATACGGAAACAGATCGAACAATATAACAACGAAGTAAGAGTTGGTAATCTTGGCACCGTACTTCAAGTAGGAGATGGCATTGCTCGTATTCATGGTCTTGATGAAGTAATGGCAGGGGAATTAGTTGAATTTGGAGATGGTACAATAGGCATTGCCCTAAATTTGGGATCGGATAATGTTGGAGCTGTATTAATGGGCGATGGCTTGATGATACAAGAAGGCAGTTCCGTGAGAGCAACGGGAAAAATTGCTCAGATACCAGTAAGTGATGCGTATTTGGGTCGTGTTGTAAATGCTCTAGCCCAACCCATTGATGGCAAGGGTCAAATTTCAGCTTCCGAATTTCGACTGATTGAATCTCCCGCCCCAGGTATTATATCAAGACGTTCCGTATATGAACCCCTTCAAACGGGGCTTATTGCTATTGATTCTATGATTCCTATAGGACGTGGTCAGCGAGAATTAATTATTGGGGACAGACAGACCGGCAAGACAGCAGTAGCTACAGATACTATTCCTAATCAAAAGAGTCAAAATGTCATCTGTGTCTATGTAGCAATTGGTCAAAAAGCTTCTTCCGTGGCTCAGGTAGTTAATACATTCCGAGAACGTGGCGCAATGGAATATACCATTGTGGTAGCGGAAACTGCGGATTCTCCCGCTACATTACAATATCTCGCTCCTTATACAGGGGCAGCTTTGGCTGAATACTTCATGTATAAGAAACAACATACATCAATCATTTATGATGATCTCTCCAAACAGGCACAAGCTTATCGACAAATGTCTCTTCTATTAAGAAGACCACCTGGTCGAGAAGCTTATCCGGGAGATGTTTTCTATTTGCATTCCCGTCTCTTGGAAAGAGCAGCTAAATTAAGTTCCCAGTTAGGTGAGGGGAGTCTTACTGCTCTACCAATAGTTGAGACTCAAGCTGGAGATGTTTCAGCTTATATTCCCACTAATGCAATTTCCATTACCGATGGACAAATATTTTCATCGGCCGATCTATTCAATGCCGGAATCCGACCTGCTATTAATGTGGGTATTTCCGTATCTAGAGTAGGATCCGCGGCTCAGATAAAAGCTATGAAAAAGGTAGCTGGAAAATTGAAATTAGAGTTAGCTCAATTTGCAGAGTTGGAAGCTTTTGCACAATTTGCTTCCGATCTTGATAAAGCTACTCAAGATCAGTTGGCAAGGGGTCAACGATTACGTGAGTTGCTCAAACAATCTCAGGCGGCTCCTTTGAAAGTAGAAGAACAAATAGCTACTATTTATACCGGAACGAATGGATACCTGGATATATTAGAGATAGCACAGGTGAGAAAATTTCTCGTTCGGTTACGCGAGTATTTGATAAAGAATAAACCTCAGTTCGGAGAAATTATACGTTCTACTAGTACATTTACGGAAGAAGCGAAAGCCCTTCTGGAAGAGGCTCTTAAGGAACATACTGAACTTTTTGTACTTCAAGAACAAAAGTGAATATTTGATCATTTGGTGGGATCATTCGGAACAGGAAAAAGAGCTGAAGAATTTGTTCCAATACATTGCACAACAATTTAGAACAATTGAAGAGTATTACGTCCAATAGGATTTGAACCTATACCAAAGGTTTAGAAGACCTCTGTCCTATCCATTAGACAATGGACGCTTTCTCTCTCTCTTCCATTTTTTTCTTTTCACTCTCTTTGGCATACATTATCCCGATCTACCCTTTTTATTCACAATGAGTTAGGATAGGAAAAGAATGGAATCTATTTCAAATTGAAATGGAAATTTGATTTCGAGTGAATCGTGAAATTATGTTATATAATCACTTGATATCTACCTATTCTATCTATATAGATAGATAATAGGTAGATATCTGTTAGCGGGTAGCGGGAATCGAACCCGCATCGTTAGCTTGGAAGGCTAGGGGTTATAGTCGACATTGATTATTCAATGCCTCTAATTCAGAACCGAACATGAAAATTTCATGTCATTCGGCTCCTTCATGGGGGATAGAGAGTGGTATGAGGGAAGAAGCGGAGTATTTATATCAAATATTTTTGAAAGGAGATTTCAATTCTTTCTCTTCTTTCTTTTTTTTTTTTTTCTCTCTTTTCTAATAAAACCCTAATTTCTTATCGTACCCATAGCATCTACGTCAGTTTATTCTCTTTTCTTCTCTTCTCTCTTTTTTTTTAGAGAAGGGCCGAATCGTAGAATACTTACTCACTTTCTAGATGATCCCTATAGAAAGATAAATTTGAAAAGTTTTCAATAATCACAAATCTTTCTAGTTACTTCGTTCCCTATTTCTACTGATTCCGATCCCCAGGAGAACAAATTCCACCGAGCTCGAACGAAATGCTGATAACCCAAGTAAACCAAAGTCATCGTTCTATAGCTATTCGGCTTCAACTGGATCCTTCCATAAGTTGAAGGTTTAGTCACGATGAAAAAATATCTTTGGATCTCCATAGATATGTTATTTCTCTAACCTTTAAAATATTCTGTGTCGCTATCTCGGAACCAAAAATGTGTTTCTCTTTCATCATTTCAGACCCAGATTACGAGAAGGTATGCTATTCCTGAACCATAGCATTCATAGGGGAGGTTTTTCACCTATTTGGAAATAGAGCTTTAGATGGATCAAAAATCCATGTAAAAGATCCTTCAACTATTTGAGTTGATAATGTAACGAATCACACTTTTACCACTAAACTATACCCGCCACGATCCGATTGTAACATACGGATCGATCTTTTGTCCAACCGATAGGAAGATGAGGAGTTATCAACCTCTATTGAAAGTTTCTATCAATCAATACCTCGTTTTCATTATTACATGAATCTCCATCGCCGGGGATGAAATACTATTTACCAAAGTATTTCATTCCCGGCGATGGCTCATTGTAATTATAGATTACCTTTGCGAACTGCTAATAAAACAATGACTAATGGGCCCGATACAACCGTCAGAGTCAGAACAGTGAGCTGCGCAATAACTTCTAGATTCATTTGGGTTTCTTTCACCTCTATGATCCCATCGACTTGATGGATGTATGAATAAAATGTTGTCGAGATCAATCACTTTTCTTCTCTTCTATTTTCTCTTCTTCATTTGCCGCTCCATTTTTCTTCTTTAATTCTCGCTATCATTTTCATCTTTTTTATCATTCCTAAATATATAAAGGATAATGAAAAATACAACTAAAAAGATGAACATGTTTAATAGAACTATACCAATTACTTCTAATAGAAACTGAAAAGCTTGGATTATTTTATTTTGCATTTTTTTTCACTCCTTTATTTCATTTCATTTTTTAACTTTGTAATCATTTTACTCCATTTTTTCCTTTTTTTATCCTAAGTCCGACAGAAAATTGAAGTATACCACATCTTATCTTTAAATTGAAAAAATAGCAAGTTTCCTCTTTTTTTTTCGCCGATTCTTCAAATGAAGTAAAAATGGGACCAATCCCCACATTGTGTATTGGTACATACAAACGATAAAATATCTTTGCCTCTCCCTGCTATTATGTATGAACAGAATTGTTTCGAACCTGTTCCATCATTAGCAATGTCCAAGTGAATAGATGTTCACCTTCGAGATGATCCGGGTCTAGCTCGATAGCATGATCTCTTCCAATCCAATGTGAGAAAGTTACATAGTGTCTACTTTTTCTGATAAAAAAAAAAAGGGGTGTTTGCATGGGTTTGCCTTGGTATCGCGTTCATACCGTCGTATTGAATGATCCTGGCCGGTTAATTTCTGTACATATAATGCATACAGCTCTAGTTGCTGGTTGGGCCGGTTCAATGACTCTGTACGAATTAGCTGTTTTTGATCCATCTGATCCTGTTCTTGATCCAATGTGGAGACAAGGTATGTTTGTTATACCTTTTATGACTCGTTTGGGAATAAAGGATTCATGGACTGGATGGAACATCACCGGAGAAACCGTAATTAATCCTGGTATTTGGAGTTATGAAGGTGTGGCTGGGGCACATATAATGTTTTCTGGTCTGTGCTTTTTGGCAGCTATTTGGCATTGGGTATATTGGGATCTGGAAATATTCTGTGATGAACGTACAGGAAAACTTTGTTTAGATTTGCCAAAAGTATTTGGAATTCATTTATTCCTCTCAGGAGTAGCTTGTTTCGGATTTGGAGCATTTCATGTAACGGGTTTGTATGGTCCTGGGATATGGGTGTCTGATCCTTATGGACTAACTGGAAAAATACAACCAGTGGATCCAGCATGGGGAGCTGAAGGTTTTGATCCTTTTGTTCCGGGAGGAATAGCTTCTCATCATATTGCAGCAGGTATATTGGGTATATTAGCAGGTCTATTCCATCTCAGTGTTCGTCCTCCCCAACGTTTATACGTAGGATTACGCATGGGGAATATTGAAACGGTCCTATCCAGCAGTATTGCTGCTGTGTTTTTTGCAGCTTTCGTTGTTGCCGGAACCATGTGGTATGGCTCCGCAACTACTCCGGTCGAATTATTTGGTCCCACTCGTTACCAGTGGGATCAGGGATACTTCCAACAAGAAATAGATCGACGGGTTCGTGCCGGTCTGGCCGAAAATTTGAGCCTATCGGAAGCTTGGTCAAAAATTCCCGAAAAACTCGCTTTTTATGATTACATTGGTAATAATCCAGCTAAGGGGGGGTTATTCAGAGCAGGTGCGATGGACAATGGAGATGGAATAGCTGTTGGTTGGTTAGGACACCCTATCTTCAAAGATAAGGAGGGAAATGAGCTTTTTGTACGTCGTATGCCTACCTTTTTCGAAACATTTCCAGTAGTTCTGGTAGACAAAGAAGGAATTGTGAAAGCCGATGTTCCTTTTAGGAGGGCAGAATCAAAGTATAGTGTTGAACAAGTAGGTGTAACTGTTGAGTTCTATGGTGGTGGACTTGACAGGGTCAGTTTTGGTGATCCTGCTATAGTAAAAAAATATGCTAGACGTGCTCAATTAGGTGAAATTTTTGAATTAGATCGTGCTACTCTAAAATCCGATGGTGTTTTTCGTAGTAGTCCAAGGGGTTGGTTTACTTTCGGACATGCTACATTTGCTCTCCTTTTCTTTTCTGGACACATTTGGCATGGTGCTAGAACCCTATTCAGAGATGTTTTTGCTGGTATCGACCCGGATTTGGATGCTCGAATAGAATTTGGAGCATTCCAAAAACTAGGAGATCCAACTACTAAGAGACAAGTGGTATGATATTGCTCCTATCTCTTCTCTAATCAATATTAGTACGAAAGCTATCTCCATAATTGTAAATTACGATCGAATCTATGGAAGCATTGGTTTATACATTCCTGTTGGTATCGACCCTAGGGATAATCTTTTTCGCTATTTTCTTCCGAGAACCACCCAAAATTCCGAATAAAGGGGGAAAATAATTTTGCTTCTCCAAATCTTCATTCTTTCTCTCCCATCAATGAAAGAATGACCTTCCCTATAGGGGAAGGTCATTCTTTCATTTAGTCCTCGTGATCCTCAAAAGGATCCCTAAGTTGTTCAGAGGGTTGCCCAAAGGCGGTGTATAGGGCATAACCAGTAAAGCTCACAAGTAAACAAGATATGGAGATGGTGACTAAGGTTGCAGTTTCCATTATTAGGTGATCCCAATATCATGGTATGTTTACCATATAATAACAAAGTTAACAGATCTAAACCAATACAATAGTTTCTATGGCTACACAGACCATTGATGATACTTCCAAAACCACGCCAAGATCAACCGGTGTAGGAAGGTCCTTAAAACCGCTTAATTCGGAATATGGTAAAGTAGCTCCTGGATGGGGAACTACTCCTCTTATGGGTTTTACAATGGCTCTATTTGCAGTATTCCTATCTATTATCTTGGAGATTTATAATTCTTCCGTTTTATTGGACGGGATCCCGGTTAGTTGGGGCTAGAGGAACTCCAAAATCCGTCCGGCGAGCTTAGCTCTTTAACAAAAAAAAAGAACTGAGGGATCCAAACCCAGACCAAATAGGGGCTTTTAGTTTTTAGCTTATCTTGTTCCAATAGTTTGATCGTGTAATTACTTTTCTTTAAGGATTTTTGGAATATGGGTGTGCGACTTGTTGAAATCGATCCATATTAATAGTACAGAAGACCGATCTGTTATCTTCATAAAGATGGTCCTACCTCGTTGGATATTTAATTGATAGGATATTGAATCTCTAGAGCACGAGGTCTATCATCGATATGTTCCGGGAAGATCTTAACTATGGTTTGTACCTATTATTTCCTCGTAACCAGGCTTCCAATAAATAAATTGAAAGAGGTATTTCCTATAAAAAATCGAAGGATCTATCCCCTCTCATAATTATGCTGATTATGACCAAAGAATGATATAGTATCTGATTTCTCTTAGTTAGCATATTTCGTCGGATGAGCGAAAATGAAAAGGTTATTACCCAGAGAACCTTTTGGGGATTTGATAAAATCATCGGGGTATAATTTAAATCTTAGGTTTGGATTGATTCATCTATTGAGATCTCGACAAGATAATTCCTATCAATCGTCTATATTAGTTCTTTTCTAGGGAACTTATATCACACGAATAGGGTAAAAGATCGTTCAAAGGGCCTATAGTGATTTATCATAGGGATGAGCCGACTTGAAATTTTGGCACTATTTGAAATTTTGGCACTATAGAAGTCTTCCAATAGAAATGCTGGATTGTTTCGAATAATCCTCATTTCCTCAGCCGGTCAGGCAACGAACCATCAAGTATCTCAATATTTTCCCAATTGATATATTCGTGTCCAAAAGCATTTGCGTGTTCTTGTTCAAGCCGTATGAAGGGAAATTCTCATGTACGGTTTTCAGAGGGGGAATTGAAGTTTACCTATCTCAATAAAGTATACGATCGGTTAGAAGAGCGTCTCGAGATTCAGGCGATTGCGGATGATATAACCAGTAAATATGTTCCTCCTCATGTCAATATATTTTATTGTCTAGGGGGGATCACACTTACCTCTTTTTTAGTACAAGTAGCTACTGGTTCTGCTATGACTTTTTACTATCGTCCGACCGTTACAGAAGCTTTTGCCTCTGTTCAATACCTAATGACCGAAGTGAACTTTGGTTGGTTAATCCGATCCATCCATCGATGGTCGGCAAGTATGATGGTTCTAATGATGATCCTGCACGTATTCCGTGTTTATCTCACAGGTGGATTCAAAAAACCCCGTGAATTAACTTGGGTCACGGGTGTAATTTTGGGTGTGCTGACCGTATCTTTCGGTGTAACTGGTTATTCTTTGCCCTGGGATCAAATTGGTTATTGGGCAGTGAAAATTGTGACTGGTGTGCCTGAGGCTATTCCTGTAATAGGATCTCCTTTGGTAGAGTTATTACGCGGAAGTGTTAGCGTGGGTCAATCTACCTTGACCCGTTTTTATAGTTTACACACTTTCATATTACCCCTTCTTACTGCTGTATTTATGCCAATGCACTTTCTAATGATCCGTAAGCAGGGTATTCCAGGTCCTTTATAGAGAGCAAAGATAGATTGAAAATAACTATTCATAACTTATTGTTCTGAGTAACGACGGTAATATCTCATCGCCAGGAATATTTATTATAAAATAAATATCCATAGAAAATAGAAAATATGGTCCTCGGATTTCTCCTTTCGATTTTGGAGTATTATTCATCCAATACAAACAAATAATTGGAGTAGATTTTCAGACGGAGAAGATGGATTATGGGAGTGTGTGACTTGAACTATTGATTAGGCCATGCAGATACTTTCTCCGATCTACCACATCAATATTTCTGATAAAATGTAATGTGTCTCTGTCCCAATTTCCTTATCAGAAATAGGAAGTTTAACACCTGGGTGGAAAGGCATCGGTCAGTTTGTTCCGTTCCAAGAGAAGTCTTTCTATGATCGAATCCGGATCAGGAAGGGCTCCGTAAGATCCGGTCAATGGGGTATTATTTTCATATAATTAATAATTGGACCATATGACTTTACTTATCCTTTTCATAGTGTGAAAATGCATCCATTTCCCTTGCATCCATTTCGATGGGAAAACTATCGGAGTTAAAGAAGGGATCTAAGGAAGGAGAGAGGCCGGATCAATAACAAGTCAATACCTTGTATGCGAAAAAACTTTTTAGGTCTATTCGTGATGATAAACACAAATTACAAGGACTAAGATGGTCCAAAAGGCATATCGATCATGATCGAATTTGTGAGCTTACTTGGGTAATGAGCATTTAACTGGAATAATCAATTTACCAATGATGGATGATCATAGACATTATTAGTTCCTATTCTTACAATCCGTCTTCCATCACGGGAAAAAGAAGTGATATATACTCCCTCCAGTTATTGTTCGAGCCGGATGATCAAAATCGGCATGTCCGGTTCTTTCGGGGGATAGATCCATAGAGATCTACTTATCCCAATAACAAAGAAACCTGACCTGAATGATCCTGTGTTAAGGGCTAAATTAGCTAAAGGTATGGGACATAATTATTATGGAGAGCCCGCTTGGCCCAATGATCTTTCATATATTTTTCCAGTAGTAATTTTAGGTACTATTGCATGTACAGTAGGTTTAGCGGTTCTAGAACCATCAATGATTGGTGAACCAGCAAATCCATTTGCAACTCCTTTGGAGATATTGCCCGAATGGTATCTTTTCCCTGTATTCCAAATACTTCGTACAGTACCTAACAAATTATTAGGTGTCCTTTTAATGGCCTCAGTACCCGCGGGATCATTGACAGTGCCTTTTCTAGAGAATGTGAATCAATTTCAGAATCCATTTCGTCGTCCAGTAGCTACAACAGTATCCTTGATCGGTACTGCAGTAGCCCTTTGGTTAGGCATTGGGGCAGCGTTACCTATTGATGAATCTTTAACTTTAGGTCTTTTCCAATTTGATCCAACTGTCGAATATAAAAATCTTTCAATTTTTTATTCATATATCTAGGGAGTAGTTGCTTCAAGACAAATTATATCTCCCTAGATATACCCATCTTGTCAGAGATTTCTTTGGAATATTCAATGAAATGAAACCAACCATTTAATGAACCCGAAACTAATTCCTGGGTGGATCAATTGCAAAACGTTTTCGTAAAATTTCAAATACCTGTTCGACAGATTCCTTCCCGAAGCGTTCAATTCTCATTAGATCTTCTCGACTGTAATTTAAGAGGTCCGATAATGTATGTATATTGGCTCTTCTGAGGCAGTTATAGACTCTGGGGGGTAACTCTAATTGGTCAATGAAAATATGTTGAAATGCAATTTTTTTTTCTTTCGTTTCCCCCGTATCAGTCAATACGTGCGAAAGGGGGAAGGGAGGCATATTAGATCCTTTTCTATTGTTCATTCCATCGATGTTTTGTTCCTCTCCATGCAGGAAGGGAATAAATAACTCGATCAAAATTCGAGAAGCTTCGGAAAGTGCCTCCCTAGGAGTTAACCCCCCATTCGTCCATATTTCCAGGAAAAGGACTTCTCGTATTTCATTTCCGCTCCCATAGGAATGAATACTATAATTCGCATCGCGAACAGGCATAAAAACAGCATCTATAGGAAAAATTCCGTCCTGATAATTATTTGGACTATGTATAATATATCCGCGATTTTTTTCAATTTGTAATCTTATATCAGAAGTAATTGATTTAGTAAGTCTAGCTATATGTTGTGTAGTATCAATTATTTTCACAGAAGGTGGTAATATGATATCTTGAGCAGTTACATTTCTGGGTCCAACGATACAGATAGAAGCTCCTCGGATTCCGTACGAATCACTTCTAAGTACAATTTCTTTTAGATTCATCAAAATGTCATGTACTGATTCTTCAATACCTATTATCGCGGAATATTCATGTTTTATGTTCTCCAATTTAACATGTGTGATACATGTTCCTTCTACTTCTCCAAGTAAAACTCTTCGCATTGCGATGCCTATTGTATCGGCTCGACCTTTGCGGAGCGGGGATAGAGCAAAACGGCCATAATGAAGACGCTCACTGTATGCTCTGGATTCGATGCACTTCCATCGTAGTGTCTGAATAGAGACTGAGATTTCATCTCGAATCATACCAAGATTATTTGATCAGATCATAAAATCATTTCTTTCTCTTGAAATTCATTCAATTCTTACACACGTCTCTTTTTGGGAGGTCTACATCCATTATGTGGCATAGGGGTTACGTCACGTACAAAACTTAATAATATGCCACTTCTACGAATGGTTCGTAATGCTGTATCTCTCCCCCGACCAGGGCCACTTATCATAACTTCGACTCGTTCCATACCCCGATCCATTAATGTACGAATAACATTTTCTGCTGCAGTCTGGGCAGCAAATGGTGTACCTCTCCTTGTACCTTTGAATCCACAGGCACCGGCAGAAGACCAACACAAAACTTGTCCCCGTACATCTGTAACAGTAACAATGGTATTGTTAAAACTTGCTTGAACATAAATAACTCCTTTGAGTACTCGATTTTCATTCCTACGTGAACCAATTCTTCTTTTAGTTTTTGACATATTAATCATTATGAGTTCAGTTTGAAAAATGCATATCGAAATCTATTTTACCACTAGATCCGTTCATTGATATAGAAGAGGATTACCCCTGTTTTTGCTTATGTCTCGGATTGGAACAAATTATCATAACTCGTTTCCGTCTACGAATTGGTCGACATTTTCCACAAATTCTACGAATAGAAGCACGAATTTTCATATTTGTGACCCTCCAATTTGCTCATATTACATTTTTTTCGCTGAGAAAGAGAGTCCATTGAATCTATGATTCTCGATCCCTATCAGATGTTTCAAAAGTGATTCAATTGTTTGAAGATTTGTTGCTAAGTCTATATATTATACGTCCTTTGGTTAAATCATAAGCACTTAATTCGACCTTGACCCTATCTCCTGGTAGTATTCGTACGGAATTACGTCGAATCCTACCTGAAATATGAGTCAGAATCTGACATCCATTATCTGTCAGAACTCGAAACATACCGTTGGGGAGTGATTCAGTAACCAAACCTTCCGCATGGATCAGATTCTGTTTGTTCATCGAATCTCCTCCTCTTTTGATAAAAAAACTTTACTAACGTGCTTGGATGAAGATGAATGGTGTCTCGAACCAAACTTGCTCCAACTTTTCAGGGGATATCTTACAGAATCCATATTTTTGGACAAAATTCGGATTAATTACCATACATAACATAATATTTCTCCTCCAATTTTTTTCTGTCGAGCCTCTCGATCCGTCAAAATCCCTTGGGAAGTAGAAAGAATTACGATCCCCATTCCACCTAGAACCTTTGGAATTTCTCGATAATTGGAATAAATTCTCAAACCAGATTTGCTGGTACGCTTTGACGTAGTCATATATGTCCTTTTCTTCCTTCTCCGATATTTTAAAGTCGAGATAAAAAAAGATTTTTGGCCTTCCTGATGTTCCCTAACATCTTCTATAAAACCTTCTCGTAAAAGGATCCTTCCAATGTTCTTGGTAATATTAGTAGCTGTTACTCGAACCGTTCTTTTTTCTACCATGTCAGCGTTTCTTATAGAAGTAATTAGATTTGCAATAGTATCGTTACCCATGACGAACGAATTCTTAGGAATTCCTGGTCTCGATATAAAAGGCATGTTCGATCTTCTTTGAGGAATATGCCTGAGGTGCAATGAATTGATCCATGTATCATTTGATGAACTATCAGTAGAAGATTTCTACAAGATCTATCAGTACTTATAATACTTCGGGAGCCAATGAAACTATTTTCGTGAAATTCAATTGTCTCAATTCCTGAGCAACCGGACCAAAAACTCGAGTTCCTTTTGGATTTCCTTCCTGATCAATGACAACTGCTGCATTGTCATCAGATCGTATCATCATTCCATTGTCACGTTCAAATTCTTTACAGGTGCGTATAACTACGGCTCTAACCACTTCCGATTTTTCCAGGGGCATGTTAGGTACTGCTTCTTTAATTATAGCAATGATAACATCACCTATATGAGCACATTTACGATTACTTGCTCCTAGAACTCGAATACACATTATTTTTCGGGCTCCACTGTTATCCGCTATATTCAAATAAGTTTGAGACTGAATCATTTTTCCTCCAAAAGATTTGTTACTTCGGCAGATAACATGAAAAAAAAGAAAAGGAAGAGTTCTTACCAACTAGTAATCTTCTTCCACTAGAAAGAGCTCTTTGATTCTGTATGGGTTAAGTAGTAACAAATTGAGTACGTATAGGCATTTTGTATGCAGCTATTCTAGCAGCTGCTCTAGCGACGGTTTCAGATACTCCACCCATTTCATAAAGTATTCGACCTGGTCTGATGACGGATACCCAATATTCGGGAGATCCTTTCCCGGAACCCATACGTGTTTCTGCAGGTCTCATTGTAATAGGTTTGTCGGGAAATATACGTACCCATATTTTTCCGCCACGACGGGCATAACGAGTAATCGTTCTTCGTCCGGCTTCTATCTGCCCAGATGTGATCCAAGCAGGTTCAAGTGCTTGAAGAGCGAATCTACCGAAACAAATGCGATTGCCGCGACAAGATACTCCTTTCATTCTTCCCCTATGTTGTTTACGAAATTTTGTTCTTTTTGGGTTATAGTCGATGGTTAATAGTATTTTGATCCCATCTCTAATCCAGAACCGGACATGAAAGTTTCTTCTCATCCGGCTCCTCGTGAATAATCCATGTCAAATTGGACAATCAATGTGTAGTTATTAGTTATATATAAATGAGTCTATATCTACGCATTATGCATATTGTATATAGAATATAATATACAGGACGAATAACTCTTTCCATCCAATGAGACTCTTAATAAATAATTTCACAGGCGAATATTGACTCTTCCGATATTTGCTCCATGGGGTCGACCTACTTATAGACTCCAATTAGATTAATTCGTTTTCGGTTTATTTCGCCATCCTATCCAATGAATGATTAAGATTCCTATATGATCTTATGCAGTCATAGGTTCCATCGTTCCATAGCTTCTCTCTAAATGCCCAGGTTTTCCCTCTGCAATGGAGCTTTCTTTTCATCTGTTACGGAATCAATTTCCTTAGTTTCCATCGACCCGAAGCTCTTTCTCCTTCATAAACTGAATCCCTTCAATCTTGCTTGAAAGAATCAGGATGATTCTTATGCTTTATCACACTGCTTTTCGGAGGGTAATTAATGAACCATACAATATTAGTAGAAGATTTCATTTCTCCTTCTTTTTTTTTTTTTCTTTTTCCGCATTACCAAACACCTTTCTCGCTTCACGAGAGATAAAAATCTCATTTTTTTTCTCGTGGAAGAAAGTATTTACGAGGTGATAGTATCTACCCATAGTTATTGGATCTTGGCAATATGAAGCAATGAGTTAGTCTCTAGTTTATTTATACCAGAGACCAGTCCGTTCTTATTTCGAATTCTCCATAACTCCGGAAAAGAATGAAAAGCTCGATTCCAACGAGTCGCACACTAAGCATAGCACGGTTCCGAAATGGTAAATCTAATTTCTATTCGATCTGATAGAATTGATGATCCATGATCGGGCAGATTAGGAAAAAGACCCATTATTCCTACTCTTCTAAGATCCAAATTTTGATCCCTAAAACTCCATAGATGGTTTGAACCGGATAATAACAATAATCAATCCTAGCCCGAATTGTCTGTAGGGGAACCCTACCTCCCCTGTCCCATTCGACCCGGGCAATTTCCTTTCCGTCGAGACGTCCTGCAATTTGGATCTGAATACCTTCTACCTCTTCCCGTTCAGCCAGTTCAATAGCTTTCTTCATTGTTTTTCTGAATGGAACTCTCTTCTCTAGTTGTAGGGCAATATACTCCGCAAGAATATTAGGTTTTCTATAGGGTTTCGCAACTTTTTCTATAGCAATGTGAAGTTTTCGGTCCACAGAATCGAGCATATTTAGTACATCGTTTTTTAATTTTTCAATTCCTTGAAAACCCCTACCTTCTATTAACAACAAGTTGGGAAATCCTATATATATTTTGACCTGAATCAAATCGATCTTTCTGCTAATCTCTACACGTGCAATTCCTCCATAATTCGAGGAGCTCTTTATATGTGTTCGTACATAGTTTTCAATGCAAGTACGTATTTTTTGATCTTCTCGGAGATCTTTGGAATAATTCCTTTGTTGCGCGAACCAATGGGAACGATCATTTTGGGTTACACCAAGTCTAAAACCAAGTGGATTTATTTTCTGCGCCATACATATCCTCTTTTTCGGGATTCTATTGACATAATCGGATCATTCGATCTGGAGATTTCCTCCAATACAATAGTTATATGACAAGTGGGTTTCTGTATTGGATAACCACGTCCCTGAGCTCTAGGTTGAACCCTTTTGAAAACAGCACCCTCATTCACTTCGACTCTACTGACGAGTAAATTGGCTTTGTTCAAACCCATATTGTGATTTGCATTCGCCGCCGCAGAATGAATTAATTGTGATATGGGATAACAGGCCCCATAAGGCATCAGTTCCAATATCATAAGTGCTTGTCCATATGAACAACCACGAATTTGATTAATTACTCTACGTGCTTTATGAGCAGACATACGTATATTTCTCGCCAAAGCTCGTATCTCTGGACCTGGACTATAATTTCCCATTGACTCCATCCTCCCCAATGAATGACAAGTATCTCTCAATTAACGACGAGATTTCTTATCGTTTCTCGCATGTCCCTGAAAAAGTAGAGTAGGTGCAAATTCCCCCAATTTGTGGTCTACCATACGATCTGTTACATAAATGGGTAAATGTTCCCTCCCATTATGAACAGCAATTGTATGACCGATCATTGCAGGTACAATGACAGATGCCCGGGACCAAGTCACTATTATCTTCTTTTCTTCCTTTATGTTTAGATTTTTAATTTTCCTCAATGAATGATTAGCCACAAAAGGATTTTTTTTCAGCGAACGTGCCATGATCAATTACCTTTCTTTCCTTTTTTTTTTTTTTATGGATATCCAACCATTCTTACTCACGTCGACGAAGGATTGAAGCATCACTGTACCTATTCCTCTTCCGACTTTTCTTTCCAAGCGCACTATAGCCCCAGGGGGTCACGGGTTTTTTCCTGCCAATTGGGGTTCTTCCTTCTCCACCTCCATGAGGATGGTCTACAGGGTTCATAGCTACTCCTCTTACCTCAGAACGCTTACCCAACCAACGTTTAGCTCCGGCTTTACCGAAACTTCTATTGTTTGCAGTTATATTACCCACTTGTCCAATTGTTGCTGAGCAGTTCTCAGATATTAAACGAACTTCTCCAGATGGTAATCTTAATGTGGCCGATCGATCTTCTTTTGCGATAAGTTCTGCTACAGCACCTGCCGCTCTAGCTAATTGTCCACCCTTTCCAAGTGTTATTTCTATGTTATGTATAGCCGTGCCTAAGGGCATATTGGTTGAAGTAGACTCTTATTCCGATAAATAAAAATCCCTTCCCAAACTGTACAAGCCTCTCTCAGGGCATACAGCTTTCTGGATGTATATGAAATTCTATTTACATATATTGATTAAATAGAATCGAGATGAGAAAGGGCATCTATTGTATTCTCTATGTCCCGATTCTCTACATCCTAGGTCTCTCTATTCCATCATCTGGCTTATATTCTTTATGTAGCATTCAGAATGAATGACTTTATCAAATTACGCTAATACTTTCGTATGTTATGGATAACGTAGGAGGCATATTAAACATCTTTTTCTCTTCTCTCTCTTTCTACTTTTTTTCTTCTCCCCATCTTTTCCTTTTGGGAATTATTACCACTGTCCAGCTCCGAATCCGCCTCTGACCATCAGATCAAATGTTAGTAACTTGTCTTTTTTGAGGGTGCCTCTATCCCAGTTTGTTCATGCTTCGGACAAAAAATCTGGTCCTCTCCATATTATCATATCTTCGGAACCAATGATCCGATATGAACAATTTTTGGATCCAATCACCTGCTGTCATTTATCCTCAGTTTCCCTTTGGGGTTCGTCCCGTAAAAGTGTCCTAGTTGGATCAGTGATAGCTTTATAGGTTTCGCTGTAAACCCAATCGGTTGCTTCCGATCACGTGATTTAATAATTCAAACCGCACTCAGAGGTAGGGCATTTCCTATTGATATAGGAGCTTTTGGACCAGAAAGAATAGTATCTCCAATCATGACCCCTCTGGGATGCAGAATATACATCTTATCGCCATTCTTGTAGTGCACCTTGCAAATGTATGCACTTCTATTAGGGTCGTATTCTATGGTTACAATTTTTCCCGATATGTGTTCCTTATCCCGTCGAAAATCAATTTGACGATACAGACGCTTGTGACCCCCTCCCCTGTGTCTTGCGGTAATAATTCCTCTTCCATTACGACCTTTCCCACAATGATGCTGTCCAGAGGTCAATTTCTTCTGCGGGTCCAACTGCACTCTTCCATCGAAACCTGATACAGATCTATTGCGTGTATCCGGAGTTAAAATTCTATATGAACGGATGGCCATTTAGTTTCAAAATTTTTTTTTTTTTTCATTTTATTGTTCTGAAAAGAGTGGAATAGAATCACCGGGTTTAAGTGTAATAATCATACGTTTACAACGTATTGGATGTCCTATCATTGACCCTCTCTTTCCTCCTTTTTCAGGGAGGCGATAACTGTTCATAGCTATTACTTTAACATCGAAGAAATGTTCAATCCAAATTTTCATCTTTGTTTTGTTCAATTGCGAATCGACGTTAAAAGTATATTGATTCCTTTCTAATAGACGAATACTTTTCTCCGTAAGTACTGGATATTTCACTTCATCCATCAATTTTTATCCCTCCTTTCGTTTTTTCTCTTTTTTTCCCCTGTAGCTATTATTATAGCTGATCATATACCAATTGAATTATACAGATATATCATAGGTTAGGTATGGAAGTTATGCACGAACGTAATGCTCATAACTTTCCTCTGGATCTAGCTGCTGTTGAATCTATTTCAATAGGTGGATAATAAAGACTCTGATGGATTGTTATCGTGTATTGCTTAACTGAACAGTACCAAACCTTTCAATAAAATGAAAGGGTTGGTACTGTTCAAATGTTTGCTGTTATTCTTCATCCTTCTTCCCATTCCATAAATAATGGATATGTGCAGTTCTCCTGCATCCAGCAGGAATTGAACCCGCGAGTTCACCAATTATGAGTTGGGCGCTTTAACCATTCAGCCATGGATGCTGAATAAAGATCATCAACATATTCATTCTATAATATTAGTATAGACTCAGATCTGAAATTGAGTAGTTCGGGATCCAATCACATTCTTTCTCTCATACTTGATTCATGTCAAGTATTACCAATAGACATTCGAATCAAATTTCATTGAATGAATTTGATAATAAGCCATGGACGAAACGAACAATTGTATGTGAATCCATTATAATTTATTGTATTGATTGTTCGGTCCTTTGGTCATCCACTCATGGTGGATGGGAGAATGATGAAGAAGTTGATGGAAAAATGTAAGAATTTGAGCTATTTCAAAGGAGTATATTCTATTTCCCGAATAGAATACTTTCTGGCTGGATATCTTCATTAATATCTAGCCTCATTCCTACCTATTCTTGCATCCTTTATTTCTAGAGCTTTGGCCCCCATTGGTAAAGAACCGGACTACTAGTTACAAATCAAGTATCGAACCAATGGGAGATACTTTGATCCGATCTAGGATCATTATATGTTCACTTCAGTTCTTGTTGTTCCTGATGTTGGAACAGTCTCCCTTTATCTATGGGCTATGAGTTCTAGTATACAGGGTATATCTGTATTTATAAGAGCTTCAATTCTCGTGCTTATTTTCATCGTTGGTTCTGTGGCGAAAAGGAACATTGGAATGTTTCTCAGTTTCCGAGTATTCGGGGGGGGGGGGAGAGGGAGGAGGGAAGTACAAAATGACATAAAGCCAATGATGAATCCTATAGAGTTACCTTTACTCAATCAAACAATTTCGAATCCAGGTATTTCAACTACCCCAAACGATCCGTCGAACAAATTGGGCCAGACTCTCCGGTCTATGGCCGCTCCTTTACGGTACGTGGTTCCATCGAATTCGCCTCATTAATAGGTTCGCGATTCGACTCCGATCGTTACGGTCCGGTACCAAGATCTGGTCTTGGACGAGCTTATCTCATTGTAACGGCGAGGACTGTGATCATGAAAAAGACTCCTTCTGTAGTGAGATTGATTATACGAAAAAATGCCCGAACCAAAATATGTAGTTGCCATGGGAACATGTACTATCACAGAGGAATGTTTGGTACAGATTCTTATAGTACCGTTCGCGGAGTAGAAAAGTTAATTCCTGTGGATGTCTATTCGCCAGGTTGCCCACCTGAACCAGAGGCTATTATAGATGCTATAATGAAACTTCGTGAAAGAAAAGAGAGCTCCAACAAGGAAAGAATACAATATTTCACGATAAATCATAGGTTTCATCATGTTAGATTCAGTATTCATACTGGGAACTATGATCAAAAGTTATTACATCAATCTTTTGAACCTCAATTCGAATCTACTTTCGAAATATCCTCTGAAACGTTTAGATCTACTTCAACCCTTCAATTCTATTGAATAATACATCCCATTTCGGTTCGGACAGAATGGGATGAATAGATTCCGACTAGTATCAGAGCCTCTTATCCATTCAATTCTTCCATATCCGGTAATATGGAAGAGGGATGGATTAACGAATCAAAATATTTGATTGACGCATCGATAATGATATATCGTGCACACGATATACGAGAACCAAAAGGAAGATTCGATTGATTTTATACTAGAGCTTATAATAGATTCTATTCCCACCGTAAAATCTTGCCCTCTGAGTTCTCGATCCTACTTTTTTATATGTACGGGAGTATCGAGATTAAATTGGAACGGACAGGGAGGGACAATATAAGCAAAGAAGAGCAGAATAGATTGATTCATCTATCTATTTTGATCGGGGTGTCTCCGTATGTACATATACATACGTATCTGTCAATATCCATGTATCCATATACATGGATATTGACATCTTGCCAGGAACCAGATTTGAACTGGTGGCACGAGGATTTTCAGTCCTCTGCTCTACCAACTGAGCTATCCCGGCTCTTCCCTGTGGATCATCCAGGTACAGGGTTTTCACTTGTGTCAACTAAAAATAAGGAAAAAACTATTTTTCCAGTTTTGAGAATGATCTTTCTTATTTTCAATCTGGAAGTCACTAATATGAGAAAAAATGGACTGCGACTGAATAATTTCCAAATGATTTCATCTATGTGGATCATCTATCACATAATGAATTGATAATATGATCAACTTATTATCTAATCAACTCAACTTGTCATAAAATGGATGGACAGATTCATGTTCTAATTTCTTCTGTTCATGAAGAAATCAAATAGTGAGGTAAAATAATCGAGAAGTGAGAATGGATTCAAACTAATGGAATTGGAGAAAATAGATCAGTCGTTCGGGAACGAACCTAGGTGGGGATAGAGGGACTTGAACCCTCACGGTCTATAAAGCCAACGGATTTTCCTCCTACTGCAATTTGCATTGTTGTTGACATTGACACGTAGAATTGGACTCTATCTTTATTCTCGTCCAACCATTTATTCCAAAAACTGATTCAATTCTCTATCTAAAGTAGAGAAGTTCATAATTGGATTACTTAATGTAAAATCAGTACTTCAACTCGAATCTGGCATCTATCTTACGAATAGATGCTTGGAACGATTCAAGTTCTGATCGCGAGTTTTGTCTGATGTTATATCACATTCCCACTTTTTAGGTGTAAATAGAGCGTTCTATAAATACAGTATTGGACCAAATGAGATTCATTCGTTAGAATAGCTTCCATTGAGTCTCTGCACCTATCCCCTTCCTATCTTAGGAGAATAAAAGAAGAAACTATTGTCTCCATGAACCGGATTTGGCTCAGGATTACCCATTCAAAATATCCCAGGGTTCCCTGGATTTGGAAGCTATCACTTGGTAGGTTTCCATACCAAGGCTCAATTCGATCAAGTCCGTAGCGTCTACCAATTCCGCCATATCCCCTTCTCGGAGAACGAGATCATAATCATAGGATCTAATATCCATCAGTGTTATTCATTGGATATTAGCTCAATATTGGGTGGGAGATTCTGCCCTACTCCCCTTCTCTCGCCATCTCTATCTCTACCCCAATCGAATATTACTGGCTGGTAATCATTATATTATTTCTGTATTTGAAATGCAATGTTATTATCCTCCCCTAGTCGATTTGGAAGAGTGAGTAAAACGATCGATATAAATTCATCCTTACTTCCCTTTTCTTTCCCTTGAAGGAATCTACAATCTACATTCAAACAATGTTCCGTTGTAATTGTAATCTGGATTGCGTCATTGAATCTGATTCGCGCTATAATCGTTAGGATTCCAAAAGAATCTATGGATCTCACACCAATGAAATGAGGAGTTATATTCCATTGAGCCTGCTTAGCTCAGAGGTTAGAGCATCGCACTTGTAATGCGATGGTCATCGGTTCGATCCCGATAGCTGGCTCTTTTACGTTCCTCTCATTCCCATAATCCACAAAGTTTTGTTAGGATCAAGATGGAATGGAGAATACTCTTCCGATCGTTCGTCGGGTCCGTCATGCCATGATCACTTACTCCCAACTAGGAACGGGATGAATGAAGGATCTATAACAAATTGGAGAAAGATCTTCGTTTTCCATATAAAAGAATTCCAGTACTCGTACGGGTTATACTATTCTTTCTTCTTTCCAGCACTATTTGTTAATTGAATAAGGAGTTTCTATGTCCCGTTATCGGGGACCTCGTTTAAAAATAATACGTCGTCTTAAAACTTTACCAGGGCTCACTAGTAAAAGACCCAAAAACAGAAAGGATTCTATGAACCGGTCTTCTTCCAGGAAAATATCTCAATATCGTATCCGGCCAGAAGAAAAACAGAAATTGCGTTTTCATTACGGACTAACGGAGCGACAATTGCTGAAATATGTTCGTATTGCTAGAAGAGCCAAAGGATCAACGGGCCAGGTCCTATTGCAATTACTTGAAATGCGTTCGGATAATATTCTTTTTCAATTGGGTATGGCTCCCACCATTCCGGGTGCTAGACAATTAGTTAATCATGGACATATCCGGGTCAATGACCATATGGTAGATATACCAAGTTACCCTTGCAAACCTCAAGATGTTATTACTATAAGAGATCAACAAAGATTGAGAGATATTATTAGGAAGAATCTAGATCTGTTCCAGAGGGATAAATTGCCAAATCATTTGACTTTTCATTCGTTACAATATAAAGGATTCATCAATCAAATAATAGATAGTAAATGGATCAGTTTGAAGATTAATGAATTGCTGGTCGTAGAGTATTATTCCCGTCAAGCTTGAATCGAGAATGAAATGAAAAGGAGGGGTTGGGTTGCTGGACATCTGGAAATTTTGTTCTTCTCCCTTCTTTTTCCCCTCCCCGAAGGGGACATTTTATAATCCTTCTGTACCTTACTTGTTATCCACGATACTTTTATTGCTTCTTCAAATGGTCTTTACCTTTCCCATACCACCAACCAATGTTCGTTCTATTTTCTATATCACAAATAGAAGGAGATTGATCCCAGAATTAAGACGTCCTATTGGGATTCAATCGATTAGAAAAACAATGGATGAGAATCGAATAGTAGGGTGAAGAAACGGAAAGAGAGGGATTCGAACCCTCGGTAAGCAGAAGCCTACATAGCAGTTCCAATGCTACGCCTTGAACCGCTCGGCCATCTTTCCTATGAGATCTCTTGGTTCTAATTAACCAAATTGGTGAATAGCAACTTCCTTACGAATTATTTTTGTTCGGGTACGAACAGTTCAATCTTTCGGAAAGAAATAGATAATAAATAAAGACGAAAGGACATTTTATCCAACTTCCTCCTATTTTAGGAAATCCTCAATCATCCCTGTTGATCTGACGATCTTATTCAGATCGACCAATCAATAATTTGAGACAGATTAACTTATCCATTTCATATTATGAATATATATGGATCTGTAGTTATCGTCTTATCAATTGTATAAGAACTAATTCTTTGGCAATGATCCTGTGTAATGATGACTATATTTTTCCCGATATTCCTTTATCTATATGGATAAAGCACACAATAGCTGGGTGGGCATTTCATTCTCATTATGCAATGCTCGATCGTTTAACTCTTTCTTTGTTCGGATCATGATCGAACTGGACTTCCCGAGTTTACCGAATCTAGTATTCTTTAAATACGAACCTTTTTTCCATTATTATTCATATTACTAATGAACAATTATTCCAAATATTCCCTATCTATTCCCATTTGAAAGAATAAATTGGAATAGAATGATAACATATTTCCGATTGTAAGTAAATCCATTTTATGGTATTGTGCACCAGAAAAAAATTTCGTTCATGGAATCATTTGTATAAGGGAATGAAGGAAATTATCTAATCTGTAATTGACTATGCCTAGATCTCAGAGAAATGACAATTTTATTGATAAGACCTTCACAATTGTAGCGGATATCTTATTGCGAATAATCCCGATGGCTCCGGAGGAGAAAGAAGCATTTACCTATTACAGAGATGGTGTGATTTGATATTTTTTCCGTTCTTCTTTTTTTGGGGAAAAAAAGGCATTCGGGAATCAAAATTGGGTGAATTCAAACTTACGCTCAGTGAAGGTGAGTTCTGGAGATAGAACAATTCCTTCTGTCGTGTATCCCCGGTCAATGCAGCCTTAGATGCTCTAATCTCCTGAGGATTTTAGTACCGAGCGAAAGGTTACACCTATGCAATAGGCCTTGCTTTTATAGTTGAACCTATCTGATAGGTGCGCATGAGGGGAGAAAGCACTACGTATGGAAATCGACAACACAAAAGCTTCGTTATAGTCCATAGGCATTACCCTTTTCCGAAGGGTAGTGAGAATGGTTGGGACAACAAACATCCATCTCGTTTGTACTTCGGATACCCCTATCATGGAACCATCGGAGATTGTTGAAGTGGTTAATCCCCGGAGATTACAGGGCGTTAAGAACAAAGAAATTGTTAGAGGTTCCATTCCTAGTACTAAGATCCTTGGTGTTCGGAAAAGAATCTTTGCAAGAAGGATGGCTAGAGATTCATTGGAAATACACTAGCCCCTGTTAATTCATAATATTGGGTCAGAATCTTTTTTTTTTTTTTTTTTTCAATTCCACGGATTACTCCCCGTATTACCTACTGTAAAGAAAGGAGGAGCCGTATGAGGTGGGAATCTCATGTACGGTTTTGAAGCGGAGATCATTGAAATGGAATGAACGACCGTAACGGATGTCAGCTCAATCGGAAGGGGAATATGCGGAAGCTTTACAAAATTATTATGAAGCTATGCGACTGGAAACTGACCCTTATGATCGAAGTTATATACTATATAATATAGGTCTTGTGCATACAAGTAATGGGGAACATACGAAGGCTTTGGAATATTATTTTCAGGCATTAGAACGGAACCCATCCCTACCACAAGCTCTTAATAATACGGCCTTGATCTGTCATTACGTGCGGCTATCTGTACCATAGAATAACTTAGTTAATAACTACTACGGGTAAGGACAAAAGAAAAGGCTTTCTACATATGCACCGTCCCAAGTAACGGTTTTTATCAGCTGTAGCAAAAAAAAACATCTCTCATAGGAGCCCGAATATGAATAGATAGAGCCTAAGCATTCCATGGATAAAAAATTCAATTGATGATGAAAGCACCATAAAGATCAATTATTGAAAGAAGGTTCGGGCTGATACAATCAAATCTGCTCATTGACAAGAATCAGGAATCAACTTATGTAATAGAGTCGATCTACTAAGCTATTGAGCAGCGGTGTAGCATCAGATCCTAAAGATGTGAAGTACTCCAGACAGAAAGTACTCTTTAAAAATTCTATACGGAACTGAGATAGTTACCTTACAAAAAGACTTTGATTTGGACGATCAATCTGAAGTATATATCTTCCTATACTTCATCTTTTTGAGGGTAGGAGAAAAGATAGAACCTTCTAATTGAATTGATTGGAAGTGAAATCAGAAACTCATGTCATTGACTTTTTCTGGTCCTTTGGTTAATCTGAACTTCCAATGAATAATCTCCAATTCAATAATATTTTGATATATTTTGAAAATTTGGGTAGAGGACCAAAGAATAGTTGATTGAGCCGTATGAGGTAGGAAACTCTCAAGTACGGTTCTGAGGGAAGAAAACTTTTTCAAGTTGACCTATCCCGACCGAGGAGAACAGGCCATTCGACAGGGAGATCCTGAAACCGCGGAGGCTTGGTTCGATCAAGCTGCTGAGTATTGGGAACAAGCTATAGCACTTGCTCCGGGCAATTACATCGAAGCACAAAATTGGTTAAAGATTACAGGACGCTTTGGAGAATGATAATTTCTATTATCGGGAAATCGTTTTCATTATTTAATATCTTATTTTATCGAAATCAATGGAATTCTTCCAGAATATTCCCCAAATTAAGATTCTATCCCGTCGGCATCTTATAGGAATATATTGACAATATAACAAAGAATACCTTTTCTGATTCTAGATTGTTAATGGATCTTCTTAATAGGGGTAAAATCCATCTAGAGATGTCTTTCATTAATGATGCATGAATAATGATTAATAATGGATGGATGGTCTTTTTTTTTTTATGGGACATACGGAGCGGAGGAGTATCAATAGATGTATAAATATATATGCATATATATATATACAGATATATATTTATACATTTAGAAATGGTGTAATAATCACCGGAAATGCTTTTTAAATTACACTAAAAAGGCCTTTTTTGGCTCATAACAGCCCTCGGTCCATTAAGCACCTAAAAGATATGTCATAATAACAATAAACACCTGCCTCAGATCGACTCCCATATCATAGTCGCTCCAGTCATAAACTAGAAAAGAAGGGGAGAACCGAGTTGAGATATCTCTCTCGGAAGTTCACTAATTCCTATTGGCAGGTTTCTTCTTATTAATGTTCCGTTCGGAAAGGGGAGAACTCAATGATCATTCGTTCACCGGAACCAGAAGTCAAGGTCGTAGTAGAGAGGGATCCTGTCAAAACCTCTTTTGAAAAATGGGCCAAACCTGGGCATTTCTCAAAGACGCTAGCTAAAGGCCCTGATACTACCACTTGGATCTGGAATTTACATGCTGATGCTCACGATTTTGATAGTCATACTGATGATTTGGAAGATATTTCTCGCAAAGTATTTAGCGCTCATTTTGGTCAACTAGCCATCATCTTTATTTGGCTAAGTGGGATGTACTTTCACGGCGCTCGTTTCTCCAATTATGAAGCATGGCTGGGTGATCCCACTCACATAAAACCCAGTGCCCAAGTAGTTTGGCCAATAGTAGGTCAAGAAATATTGAATGGGGATGTAGGTGGAGGTTTTCGAGGGATACAAATAACCTCTGGGTTTTTCCAGCTTTGGCGAGCATCTGGAATAACCAATGAATTGCAACTTTACTGCACTGCAATTGGTGCATTGATCTTTGCAGCGTTAATGCTTTTTGCTGGTTGGTTTCATTATCACAAAGCTGCTCCAAAATTGGCTTGGTTCCAGGATGTAGAATCCATGTTGAACCATCATTTAGCAGGGTTACTAGGACTTGGGTCTCTAGGTTGGGCAGGACACCAAATACACGTCTCTCTACCCATTAACCAACTTCTAGACGCTGGAGTGGATCCTAAAGAGGTACCACTTCCTCATGAATTTATTTTGAATCGCGATCTTTTGGCTCAACTTTATCCCAGTTTTGCGAAGGGATTGACCCCATTTTTCACCCTGAATTGGTCGGAATATTCAGACTTTTTGACTTTTCGTGGAGGATTAAATCCAGTAACGGGGGGTCTGTGGCTGACCGATACTGCGCATCATCATTTGGCTATTGCAGTTCTTTTCCTGATAGCCGGTCATATGTATAAGACCAATTGGATCATTGGCCATAACCTCAAGGACATTTTAGAAGCTCATAAAGGTCCATTTACGGGGGAGGGCCATAAAGGTCTTTACGAGATCTTAACTACCTCATGGCATGCTCAATTAGCTATTAACCTAGCTCTTTTAGGATCTTTAACTATTGTCGTAGCTCACCACATGTATGCGATGCCCCCCTATCCATACCTAGCTATTGACTACGGTACCCAACTCTCTCTGTTCACACATCATATGTGGATTGGTGGGTTTATCATAGTTGGTGCTGCTGCACATGCAGCGATTTTTATGGTAAGAGACTATGATCCAACTACTCAATACAACAATTTATTAGATCGCGTTCTTAGACATCGTGATGCAATTGTATCACACCTCAACTGGGTATGTATATTCTTAGGCTTCCATAGTTTTGGTCTGTATATTCATAATGATACTATGAGCGCTCCAGGACGTCCTCAAGATATGTTCTCAGATACTGCTATACAATTACAACCTATCTTTGCTCAATGGATACAAAACACTCATGCTTCAGCACCTGGTTCAACAGCTCCCGGTGCAACAGCGAGTACCAGTTTAACCTGGGGAGGTGGTGATTTGGTGACAGTAGGTTCCAAAGTGGCTTTGTTACCAATTCCATTAGGAACCGCGGATTTTTTGGTACATCACATTCATGCATTTACTATCCATGTGACTGTTTTAATCCTACTTAAAGGTGTTCTATTTGCCCGTAGCTCCCGTTTAATACCCGATAAAGCGAATCTTGGTTTTCGCTTTCCTTGTGATGGACCCGGGAGAGGAGGAACATGTCAAGTATCTGCCTGGGATCATGTTTTCCTTGGTTTATTCTGGATGTACAATGCAATTTCGGTAGTAATATTCCATTTCAGCTGGAAAATGCAGTCCGATGTTTGGGGTAGTATAAGTGATCAGGGAGTGGTAACTCATATTACGGGAGGAAACTTTGCACAGAGTTCCATTACGATTAACGGGTGGCTCCGTGACTTTCTATGGGCACAAGCCTCTCAAGTAATCCAATCTTATGGTTCTTCATTATCTGCATACGGTCTTTTATTTTTAGGTGCTCATTTTATTTGGGCCTTTAGTTTAATGTTCTTATTCAGCGGCCGTGGGTACTGGCAAGAACTCATTGAATCTATCGTTTGGGCCCATAACAAATTGAAGGTTGCTCCTGCTATCCAGCCCAGAGCCTTGAGCATTGTACAGGGACGTGCTGTAGGAGTAGCTCATTACCTTCTGGGTGGAATCGTCACAACATGGGCGTTCTTCCTGGCAAGAATTATTGCAGTAGGATAATGGCTAGGAGGATTTGAAAAGCATTATGGCATCAAGATTTCCAAAGTTCAGCCAAGGCTTGGCCCAGGACCCAACTACTCGTCGTATTTGGTTCGGTATTGCGACCGCACATGACTTCGAGAGTCATGATGATATTACCGAAGAACGCCTTTATCATAAAATTTTTGCTTCCCACTTTGGTCAGTTGGCTATAATCTTTCTGTGGACCTCTGGTAATTTGTTCCATGTGGCTTGGCAAGGCAATTTTGAAGCATGGGTACGCGATCCCTTACATGTAAGACCCATTGCTCATGCAATTTGGGATCCTCATTTTGGTCAACCAGCTATAGAAGCCTTTACCCGAGGAGGTGCTCCCGGTCCGGTCAATATTGCTTATTCCGGTGTTTATCAGTGGTGGTATACAATCGGCTTACGCACTAACGAAGATCTTTATGCTGGAGCTCTTTTCTTGCTATTTGTTTCTGCCATTTTTTTAATAGCGGGTAGATTACATCTACAACCTAAATGGAGACCCAGTGTTTCATGGTTCAAAAATGCCGAATCCCGTCTTAATCATCATTTGTCAGGACTCTTCGGAGTCAGTTCTCTAGCTTGGACAGGGCATTTAGTTCATGTCGCTATTCCTGAATCAAGGGGAGAGCATGTAAGATGGGATAATTTTTTGAATGTATTACCGCATCCCCAAGGTTTAGGACCGCTTTTCACAGGTCAGTGGAATCTTTATGCTCAAAATCCTGATTCCAGTAGTCACTTATTTGGTACCTCCCAAGGGGCGGGAACTGCTATTCTAACTCTTCTCGGAGGATTCCATCCACAAACTCAAAGTTTGTGGCTGACTGATATGGCTCATCATCATTTAGCTATTGCATTTGTTTTTTCAATTGCTGGTCATATGTATAGAACTAACTTTGGTATTGGTCACAGTATGGAAGATATTTTGGAGGCACATGTTCCTCCAGGAGGCCGATTAGGACGCGGACATAAGGGTCTTTATAACACAATCAATAACTCTCTTCATTTTCAATTGGGTCTTGCTTTAGCTTCTTTGGGGGTTATAACTTCCTTGGTAGCTCAACACATGTATTCTTTACCCGCTTATGCATTCATAGCACAAGACTTCACCACCCAAGCTGCATTATATACTCATCATCAATACATTGCCGGGTTCATTATGACAGGGGCCTTTGCTCATGGAGCTATATTCCTCATTAGGGATTATAATCCGGAGCAGAATAAGGATAATGTATTGGCGAGAATGTTGGAACAGAAGGAAGCAATAATATCTCATCTTAGTTGGGTTAGCTTATTACTAGGTTTCCATACCTTGGGACTTTATGTTCATAATGATGTTATGCTTGCTTTCGGTACTCCAGAAAAACAAATATTGATCGAGCCCATATTTGCTCAGTGGATACAATCTGCTCATGGTAAGACCTTATATGGTTTCGATGTACTCCTATCTTCAACAAGTGGTCCAGCATTCGATGCAGGTAAGAGCATATGGTTACCTGGTTGGTTAAATGCTATTAATGATAATAATAATTCATTGTTCTTAACAATCGGTCCTGGAGACTTTTTGGTTCATCATGCTATTGCTCTAGGTTTGCATACAACTACATTGATTCTAGTTAAAGGTGCTTTGGATGCGCGTGGTTCCAAGTTAATGCCAGATAAGAAAGATTTTGGTTATAGTTTTCCTTGCGATGGTCCGGGACGGGGTGGTACTTGCGATATCTCGGCCTGGGACGCTTTTTATTTAGCAGTTTTCTGGATGTTGAATACTATTGGATGGGTTACTTTCTATTGGCATTGGAAGCATATAACGTTATGGCAGGGTAATGTAGCGCAATTTAATGAGTCTTCCACTTATTTAATGGGATGGTTAAGAGATTATCTATGGTTAAATTCTTCACAACTTATTAATGGATACAATCCTTTCGGTATGAACAGTTTATCTGTTTGGGCGTGGATGTTCTTATTCGGGCATCTTGTTTGGGCTACTGGATTTATGTTCCTGATTTCCTGGCGTGGATATTGGCAGGAACTGATCGAAACTCTCGCATGGGCCCATGAGCGCACACCTTTGGCTAATTTAGTTCGATGGAGAGACAAGCCAGTAGCTCTTTCCATTGTTCAAGCACGATTAGTTGGATTAGCTCACTTTTCCGTAGGTTATATATTCACTTATGCAGCTTTTTTAATTGCCTCTACATCAGGTAAATTTGGTTAATTATTCTTCATCAATTTCATAAGTGAATGGGATATGATCGTATCAATGACAATACCCCACAGAGAAAAAGTAATCAACGTAATATTTCTCCATCTAAAATCTGATCTATATTTTGATTCCTGGTAGGTAATAGTACCGACTGAACTATTATGGCGAGAAAGAGTCTCATTCAGAGAGAGAAGAAGAGACAAGCACTGGAACGGAAATATCATTTGATTCGTCAATCTTTGGAGGAAGAAAGCAAAGTTTCATCATTGGATGACAAATGGGAAATTCATAGAAAATTGCAATCTTCACCACGTAATAGTGCACCTACACGTCTCCATCGACGTTGTTCTTCAACTGGAAGACCTAGAGCCAACTATCGAGACTTTGGATTGTCCGGACACATACTCCGTGAGATGGCCCACGCATGTTTATTGCCCGGGATAACAAAATCGAGTTGGTAGGAAAAGACAAAAAAGTTATTGAAGTTTTTTGTGATAATAAAAAAGTACCCCTATCCCTATCAGGGATAGGGATAGTGTATCCCATGATTGTTTGGTGTACCCATTCTGTTTATGATATCAATCAATGGTGCGGAGTAGAGTAGTCTGGTAGCTCGCAAGGCTCATAACCTTGAGGTCACGGGTTCAAATCCCGTCTCCGCCAGACCAGAAGATAAGAAGTATTTTGGTCCAGAAAGGATTACTCTCTTCATTCTCATTTTATAATAGAATGAAAAGTGAGGAAAAGAAAAGATACGATCAATACATGAACTATTCATTTTCATATTCCATTTGAATATGGCGGGTAGCGGGGATCGAACCCGCATCTTCTCCTTGGCAAAGAGAAATTTTACCATTCAACCATACCCGCATTTTATTCGTTATGAATATATGATATATTCATATAATTTGAACATAATATGGAAAATACATATATCTTCAATCCCATTCGTAAGTAGATACCATTTCTTAATGGTCCAATTCTTTTTTCAATTACGGAAAACCCCTCCTCCTTGGACCTGAAGGAAAAGGCCCTTCAGAAGAGCTATAAAGCCCTCCTCCGGGAGGGGGGGGGAGTTTTAACCTAAAAAATCTAGAACAGATCTGAGATATGAAAGAATTAAGGATACCTACAAAAAGGACTGATCCGATCCATAATGATACACCCGAAAATACAACATTTTTGCTACTTGACCAACCATCGGGAGAGGCAAGTGCAACAGGTACACCAATCACTAGTAAAAATGAAATAGCAATTAATGCAAACACAGCCGATTGGAAAGCAATAGTCATGGTTGTGATCTTACAAGCTCCCAACAGATTGAATAGACTATACCATCCGATCCCCAATTTTCAATTCTGATCAAATGCACTATGGAAAGGATTTGACCATAAATTGATCGAGTTTTTCAAACTTTTTCAATTTGATATTTGAGTGTGAGAGGAGAGGGAAATTCGTTTCTTTTTTCCATTCCAGATTATAATGAGAAATCATCATATGTAACAGGTATGGTTGGTATCGGCCCGACCTTACGCTTATAGTTAGATATTACCCGAAGGGGTAGAATAGAAGTTGTCCCCGGGAGAGATGGCCGAGTGGTTGATGGCTCCGGTCTTGAAAACCGGTATAGTTAAAAAACTATCGAGGGTTCGAATCCCTCTCTCTCCTGTTTTTTTTTTTTCAAAAATCACATTTATTAGTTCGGTCCAGTAAAAAAAAGAGAATAGCTCGGCTGGAGATAGCCGAGCTACAAGGATCCAGTTGGAAAGAGAGTCTTTTCAAATATTTCTATCCCGCCGATATGGGAGATTGATGTAATGAAATTGAATCGAGTTCTCTTCCATCTGGTTCGATCTCTTGTTTCAGTTAAGAGGAGTCATGGAAAGAACAGGTTCGAAATCACGATCAATTCCTTTCTCAAATCCTGCTGCAGCTGCACGAGCCCTTCCCGCATGCCACAAATGACCTACGAAGAGGAAAAATCCTGGAACGAAATGGGAGGTGGCTAACCAACTTCGGGGAGAGACATAATTCACCGCATTGATTTCGGTAGCTACACCACCCACAGAATTTGAAGAACCTAAAGGAGCATGAGTCATATATTCTGCCGAACGTCGTTCCTGCCAAGGCTGTATGTCTTTTCTCAACTTGCTCAGGTCCAAACCATTAGGGCCTCTTAGGGGTTCCAACCAGGGAGCACGGAGATCCCAAAAACGCATCGTTTCCCCTCCAAATATAATTTCTCCAGTCGGAGAACGCATAAGGTATTTACCTAACCCAGTAGGTCCTTGGGCAGACCCCACACTAGCTCCAAGACGTTGGTCTCTAACTAGAAAAGTAAACGCTTGAGCTTGAGAAGCTTCTGGGCCGGTGGGCCCATAAAATTCACTGGGATAAGCTGTATTGTTGAACCAAACGAAACAACAAGCAATAAAACCAAAGAGAGATAAAGCCGCTAAACTATAGGACAAATAAGCTTCTCCGGACCATACGAATGCACGGCGAGCCCATGCAAAAGGTTTGGTTAATATATGCCAGATACCACCGAAGATACAAATGGAACCTAACCATACATGTCCTCCAATTACATCTTCTAGATTGTCCACGCTAACGATCCATCCTTCTCCTCCGAAAGGAGATTTCAGTAAATAACCAAATATAGCACTTGGGTTAAGAGTCGGGTTCGTAATTTTTCTTACATCTCCACCGCCGGGAGCCCAAGTATCATATACACCTCCAAAATACAAAGCCTTGAGCACTGGAAGAAAAGCACCAACACCTAGCAAGATTAGGTGAATACCCAAGATTGTGGTCATTTTGTTTCTATCTTTCCATACATAGCCAAAGAATGGAAAAGATTCTTCTAAAGTTTCAGGTCCTATGAGTGCATGATAAATACCACCAAAACCTAAAACCGCAGAAGAAATTAAGTGAAGTACCCCAGATACAAAATATGGAAAAGTGTCCACGATTTCCCCACCAGGACCGACTCCCCATCCTAGAGTAGCTAGATGGGGAAGTAGAATCAATCCTTGTTCATACATAGGCTTTTCCGGTACGAAATGAGCCACTTCGAATAGGTTCATTGCTCCGGCCCAGAATACAATTAATCCGGCATGAGCCACGTGAGCCCCAAGCAATTTACCAGACAAATTGATAAGTCGGGCATTACCGGCCCACCAAGCGAAACCAGTGGTTTCTTGATCACGACCAGCTAAAGCTATAGTTCCATTAAAGAGCGTTTCCACGGGGTAGGACCTCCTCAGGGAATATAAGGTTTTCATGAGGCTGATCTTGAGCCGCCATCCAAGCACGAATACCTTCGTTCAGGAGAATATTTTTAGTGTAGAAAGTCTCAGATTCAGGATCTTCTGCTGCACGGATCTCCTGGGAAACAAAATCATAGGCACGTAAGTTTAGAGCTAGACCAACTACTCCAATGGCACTCATCCATGAACCGGTCACTGGCACAAATAACATGAAGAAATGTAACCAACGTTTATTAGAAAAAGCAACCCCAAAAATCTGGGACCAGAAGCGGTTAGCAGTGACCATGGAATAAGTCTCTTCAGCTTGAGTCGGGTTAAAAGCACGGAACGTATTTGCACCATCACCATCTTCAAATAAAGTATTTTCCACGGTAGCACCATGAATAGCACATAGAAGGGCAGCACCCAATACTCCGGCAACTCCCATCATATGAAATGGATTCAAGGTCCAATTATGAAAACCTTGAAAGAAGAGGATAAACCGGAAAATAGCTGCTACACCAAAACTAGGTGCGAAAAACCAACCGGACTGGCCCAATGGATAGATCAAAAATACAGGAACAAAGACAGCAATTGGAGCAGAGAATGCAATTGCATTATAAGGTCGCAATTGTACAGATCGAGCAAGTTCAAATTGACGTAACATGAAACCTATTAGACCGAAAGCACCATGAAGAGCAACGAAGGTCCATAGACCACCTAATTGACACCAACGAGTAAAATCTCCTTGTGCTTCGGGACCCCATAATAGCAGCAGAGAATGTGCTAAACTATTAGCAGGAGTAGAAACTGCGGCAGTTAGGAAATTACAACCTTCCAGATAGGAACTGGCCAATCC